GAGTCACTAGAAAGAAGGTGAAAGGCCCACTACTTCTGGCTTTCTCTTTCTCGGGCCCACTACTTCTTCATTGCATGGCCTATTGATTTTCTTTCTCTTTTGAAAGAAAGGTGATTTTATGCAATGCATAACGGGCGGGCCTCCTGTATATTCCTCCAACTCAATGAATGAAGGCCGACAAATGCAGTCTATGGTATGAGGAAGGCCTACTTTCTTTCTATATGAAGAAGAATAAAGGCCCCCTTATGTAATGTATGATAGGTATGATAGGGTTAAATTAATGTAATTACTTTCTGAAGAAGATATGAGATGAGGAAGAGCTCTTTATGTGGTATCACTTTACCACCATCTGAAATGCGCGAAACTTCGATTGGTGGAAGCCAGTCCATGAAGATTCTCCCTTCTCTGACGTGCAATTCCCCTCTTTCGGTAAGCATCCAGTATCTCAGCAAATGAACATTTCTCTAAGCTTATCCTGTAGCTTATACGTCTTTTGAAAGCTGCTCCAAGGATCCAACGAATAGCTAAGCTTTGTTGACGATCCCTGGCTACAATCCCAGGGACATCATAAATAGTACCTGCGACTCCTACTTTGACCACTTCGCATATGGGCTTGATATTTTCTACAGCCTTCACCATCAGTTCGATTACATCGCCTTCACTTCGAGCTAGGCGATGAAAAGTTTGATAAAAAATGGCACGAGCTCTCGTTCTTTTACCGGAGATCATGCGAAAGTTGACCAACTTCTTGATCAATTGCTTTTGCTCACCATCCAAGTCCCCCATATAGCTGAGAATTTGCGAGCAATTGGAAGCCGCTCTCGATGACGAGGCCGAGAAATTGATATTACGCGATCGTTACTGTCCATCTTGATTAGCCAACTCCCATGTTTCCTTCCGTAAAATTGAATAGAAGTACCATTCCATTCTTCCTTGAAAATAACGTAGGAATGATCTCTTTAAGAAGAAAGAAGCAGATCTTATAGAAGAGTTTCTCCGGGATAAAGAAGTCTCAAGTCAGATGCTTCCTAATTATTTTATAGGACAAGTTGAAAACTTAAGCGTAAAACTTTCATTAGAATCCGATTGATTTTCGGCATCAAAGAGCACGTGGGACAGGTGAGGGAAGGATTGCTGCGTTAGTCGAAACTAGGGCTTGTGCAATTGAATCAGAAAAGGCTGCACATGTAAGAATGGAAGGAGACAGCGGATTGATTGCCCAATTCCAAAACCACTAGGTTTCCCTAAGCCATTTTCAGTAGACAGACAGGGAAAAGGACTAAAAGCATTCTTCGCAAGATGAGAGCTAGTATTATAGGTTAGGGCGCTCTTCCTATCTTCGTCTCTCTAACTAGATCTGGGTTGCCAAGAATCATACCATCATTTCATCGAAGGTTAATCCTGAGAGGGGATGATCGGGCAGACCCAAGTTTTATTTGTCATTGTTCTCTCTTTACAAGATTATTCTTGTTGGAAGAAAAGTGACATCTAAAATGTTTTTTGTCTGTGGTTACTCCTATTTCAGATATGGATAAAGTGTACACCTTTATAGCCGGTTTGAAAGATAATTTCATTCCTCTATTTAGGAGGTACATTCCTTTTCTGAATAGAATACCTATGTTTCTGGGTCCCATCTTTCCTTACCTTCCTATGGGGCTTATAAGAGGGTGTGTCCGATGCTGAATAGTCAGAAGAAAGGAGCAGAAAAGGAGACTTTATCTTAGCATACTTAGAATGACTTAACATAGGACACATTCGTGAATAAGCCGGGTAAGAGGGTAAGGAAGGAAGGCACCCAAGACATCCCTTGTTGTAAAGGAATGTTTTGGATATCAGGGTTTGAATAATGTTTCAAAATTCACTTTCAAAACATTACAAACAAAAGAATATACCTGGTCTATATCCTGAACCGGATCCCTTAATGAGGCGAAGGTTGATTTGGTTACCTTTCTCCGTATTAGAAATATTCTATATATGGAGAAGATCTTGTTCTTTCAAGTGTAAAAGATGAACTAATCAGTGCAACCAAGGATAAGAACTAGTATGAATACTACCCTGCTGGAAAACGGCCTAAAGCTGACTGAGACCCCTAACAAGCGCCCTACTTGAGTGAGAAAGTTTCGTGGCTCACCGGCCTGGCCTTATCTTATAGGAATGGATTGACCTAGCGTATATTGCATTTCATTTCCTAGTAATACCTGTAAACAAGTTCTCCAATGAGGCGTGTTCGAATCCTTTCAGAAAGAAGCTGCTCTACTCCCCCAAGACCTGAGGGAACGGAACGGCGGAACGACAGAAAGCTCTGACAACTGACAAAGCCATTCAGAGGCGGACAATTGAGGACACTAGAAAGACAAAGACTAGCAATAGTCTAAATACCCCATTATTACTTCTTCGAATACTTCTTCTTCTGTGCGGTCTGCCCCCGTCTTCTTAAGGAGGTCTTTATCACAGGACGGAGATAGGTTCTGAAATTATGACTTATTCAAGAGAGCGCTAACTCTTCTTTTTTTGTAGAGAATCTTAAAAAAGCAAAAAATGCTCGAGAATCATTGTGTATTCTACAGGTATAGAATCTTTGTGCGCTGACTCCTACGAATATACCTAACTAGTCCATCCATTTTGATAAGATTCTTCTGCTGCCGCTTCAAACACTCGAACACCTCTCTACTTACCGATCCACTCTTCTCCTTCACCGCCTTCCCTAGCATCTATCTTAGCCGCTTCTCTCAGGCACAGCAACTACGTACCACCAATATAATATATTCGAATTTCGTTCCTGCTGGGCGTATTTCAGTGTTTCAAAACAGATCTATCAATATAAGCAAGAAGTCCTTCTCCAAGCAGTTTATGCACTTAAACCCTCGCCGTAGAATCGATCTTTCGTGATGAGGACTGTACCTTGAACTCCATTGAAACCAGGATTGCTCCTTGAAAGCGAGCTGCCACCGCTTATCAAAGGTGCCAAAGCCTACTGCAGCTAAGGTAAAGATCAGACATGTGCAACAAGGGGATAACGTCTGAAAAGCTCATCTTCCACAATTTCATTGTACCTCTCTCTTTCCTTTGCTTCGTTACTTTCCACCGGCCATTCGACAGCTAACAACGGGAACTTCAACCGAAAAGGTATCCATTCACTAAACAATAACGGAAAGCGGTACGCTCGGGCCTCTATCAAGTAAGGCCACTCACTACCCTTAGGCAGGAAATTGCTTTTCGTAGGGCTATCTCGCTCAAGGAATGCCCTAGCCGCACTTGGGAGAGGTGGGACTTGACTTACGAGAGCCTTACTATATTGTATTGGGCCCACAAAAGAAGACGGGGAAAGACTCCACAGATAAGAGACTTTAAACAAGACAAAGACAATAACTACAGCTACAGGAGCTCATACTATGTTATATGTTATTTTCACGGAGACTGAGACTCTCCACTGCTTCACTTCAGTTGCAAAAAACCTGGCTTTTCGATTAGTGAACTACAACATTCCATTGAACCTATAGGCTGGCTCAGTATTCAATCCAATCTATTCTGTTTCATTCCTCTCTTTCTCCTTTTCGCTTCGATCCCTACTGCTTGAAGTGAGCTACAACCATTTTATTTTCTCTTTCGGTCAGCTCTTCGGTTGATTTCTCAATTCAACATTGCCTTCACACTCTTTAAGGGGATTGGAGACAGATTCAAGAGCAGGCACCCGGGCAGTTCACCACTGACTTTACGGCTCGTAAGCAAACGCTACGCCCCTACTTTGACACTCCCTCCTCAATATTGCATATTTCCACCGTGCTCGCATAAACATAAAGTGTTCTTCCTAAAACTAAGAAAGATCAGGGTAAGCATTCCAAGCAGAAGAGACGGAGAACACACCTCAAATCCCAGACTTCCAAAAGTCAAGGCTAGTAAAAACCTAACTTCCCCTTTCATTTAGTGATGGTTACTGGACAAGAATAGGCCGGCCAAGAGAGAGGGAAATCCCTGTAGTCAAGCTAAGGCTCAAACTATATATTCTAGTTATAGGCGAGAGGGTAGCAAAGAGAGGTAACTATTTAGTAAGATAGCAGCCAATGAACTCATTCTCTCCATTCAGAGAGAGTAGAGCCCAGAGACAGGGAAAGGCATACAACTGAGCAATCGAGCCTACATTGGAACTGACGAGTGAAAAAGCGATTCGGCTGGGGCAGGTTTGGAACCCGAGGAGGAGAAAGAATAGGAATCGATTGAAGAACAAAAGCATTAACGGATAGGGAATAGAGTCGGCAAAGAGCTTGGCTTGGATAGGTGTTCGGAACAGTTCTTAGTAGAAGATAAGAATTGATCGGGTAGGAATGCTTGTTGACTAAGTCTCAGATTCCAATAAGCGACTCGGAACTCTGTTCGCGGTTAGCTGAGAATGTTCTTGCTTCTTGCCAGTTAGCTCTCATTAGCTCGAAAGGGAATGAGTGACTTGAAGGTATAATAGAATATAGTATGACAACGGAACCATTAGCATAGATAGAGGAGTTCCTGATCCGGGCGAAGGTGGCGAATGGCATAACTGCTTCTTTCTCTTTTTACGAATCCCTTATTCTTAACGGTGGAATCCGCTATTGTTGAAAAACAGAAAAAAGTTCAAGAGATGAGGATCAAATCAAAGGCGTCGAGCAGCGATGCAGCCCTGACGGGAGCTTGATAACGATAATAGTGCAGATCGCTAAATAAAATACACCCAATAGGGTGTATTTTATTTAGCTCCTTACTGGAAGAAAACCTGCGGACATGTCTCAGCCACCCGGTCAAGAGAATCTAGTCTCTTGGGCCCGGCCACTCCTCACAAGTCAAGAAGGTTTGGAATCGATTGTAGACCCGGCTAAAAAAGTATCCCCAGAGGTCTTTCCCCTTCAGTTCCCTAGAGGTATATTTGTTTGCTGCTTCTTGGAATGGAAGCCCATGAGAATACTCCAGAGCTTAATGAGAATGCATATCCCTTTGTACTCAGAATATCATCTGCTGAATATATCACTATCAGTGTAGCCGATCAACTTTGAGTCGGAACATGAAAGCAATTTCAAGTCGTCTAGTTAGCAAGCTGGAGTACGAGCTACGCATATAGAGTCCGAGCGGAAAGCTCGTTAGGTAGCCGTAGAAATCCGAAGACTAGCTTTCGTCTCTCGTTCTTTAGTAGTTAAGGCAGCAGATAAATCATAGAGTGCTTTGCTTAGAGAGTATTTCAAACCGGTAGATCAGAGTTTTGTTTGCGTTCAGTTCCTTCCAGCTCGGTCGGTAGGCGATGTAGAAAAAAGTGTTGTTGTTGCTGGGCTCGTCAAGCGGCTCATAGTGAAAGTGAGTAATAAGTATAACGTCCAGTGGATAAAAGAATCTATACTTTCAGTAAGCTCGTGAGGTACTATAAAAAAAAAGTTCACAACACACAATATGAGAAAAATAAACTCTGAATTTCATTTGTTCAAACTTACAAAAAGGAGATTACAAGTTAGAAGTCTGCTTGTTACAAGTATATCTCCTAAGTCTACTTATTACATTCGTCCAGCCGCTCCTGCAGCTTTCTTACTATAACGGCATCTTCGTCAAACAGACCGTCATCAGCTTCAAGGTCGAAGCCCGGTGCTGGGTATGTTCCACTCATGCTAAAGGCCTCCACCACATCAAGATCATCCAAAACTTCCTTGGTGATCAGGCCCTTACGGAGCTTCAGTGTGGCCAAGAAAAGAAGTTCCACCCGCTCCTTATTCTCCTCAATTCAATTGGCGCTGCTTGAAGTGCGCGCTAGTGACATAAGAAAGGGCTCCACTGATCCTTCACTTAAAGGGGACTTCAACTCCTCGATCAGCTCTTTCTTCTCCAGTTCTAGTCTTAGCACTTGCTCCCTGGAGGCGTTGAGGTCTCCTTCCAGGTTATTGATGTGAGCCGCCTGCTCAGAACTAAAGCTCTGCATTCGTGACAGTCCATCCCTCAGATCGTCGATCACATGCTGCTGAGCTTCAATCTTCTCCTCAAGTTGAGCAGCCTCTCTCTGCTTCTCCAGCTGCGTAGTGCTCATCTAGGCCGAAATTTTAGACTTGTATAATTCGGTCTTTACTGCTTCGATGGTTGGCCTCGAGCTCATCCTTTGCTCTTTTCACTTGAGCAAGCTCGGCCTCAACCTCTTCCTTGGCTTTCTCCATATTGGCAAGTTCAGCATCGCGAGCATGCAGGCGCCGCATCACTTGAGCCATCTCAACCATTACCTGAACGAGCACGGGAATAAAAGTTAGCTGCAGGTTTATATCTCCGAAAGAGGACGTATGAGTGCATACTCAGAGCCATCCCTCAACTGAGTAGTCCTCGCTCGCTGACTTCGCTACCGGCTTCTTTCAGTCCTAAAGTAAAGTAAATCAAGAGGGTAAACTCTATCTATCTTTACGGCTTAGCCGAACTCCTCACCTCTCACCTGGGGTGACTGAAGGTAACTATATGCTCAAGCTCTGAACCAAAGCGAATTCTTTTCTCTACGCTACGCCCTTCATCGACATCTCCTTACGCTGATTCAATAGCAGCTGGGTCGTGAACAAGAGCTGAAACACGTTCAAGCTCAAAGCTACTGGTTCTGTCATACTCTATTCTATTTCTTTTTACTCTCGAGTTACGGGCTTTCCTTTCAAGCAGACTAAGAATAAGAAGAAGCCCACGCTCTAACCTTCCAGTCAGTAGTTACCCTACCCTCTAACCTATAGGAGTAGGAGTCCGCAAACCCTAAACCAGCAAATAGCGTGCGTCAGTCAGGGAAGAAAGAAGAGAACCTCTAAACAAGAGGGAAATGGAACTAGCGGATAGATTCCAGTCCACTTTGCAAAGGAAGATAGGGAAGTCAAGGACTGGGACTGGTACGGAAGGTGAGAGAAGCTATAGGCTAAAAGGTACAGAAGTGAAAGCAGAAGCAGAAAGAGGATGCCCAACTGCAAACTCCGCGGAAACTACTCAATAAGCCGAAAAAGACACAGAAAAGGGTTTGGAAATATCCCCAGCTTCGGAAAAAGAACCCTAAACTAAAGATGCACCTGACACCAGCATTCTCCTCTTTGCATTCATAATGAATATGAGACTAGTGGAGTTCCTTGCTTTCAGTCTATTTGGACCTAGAGGATTCAATTCAAACCTAGTGCTACTCCTACTATTTTTTTGCTTTTCTTATTCATGTGCACAATCTATTCTTGCAACCTAAACTAAACCTGATCTGATCTTTCTTGTGAAAAAATAGATTCCTAACAGCGGATTCTCGGGTTCTGGCTTTAATCGGCGTAACGACTGCTCTTATACTAGCCAAGGTTATGACTCTAAGGAATAAAGCAATGGTATACGAAAACTCTCTTTGCCACTGCTGCGATCTCTGTCCCCGTCGCTGCTACTCTTACCTCCCTTCCTTGCCTCGGTGTCTTCTACGCGCTACCATCAGTATCAAAGCTAAGCGCTCCTAGGCTCGCAGGCAGGGGAAGAAAGCGCATTGCGTGATTCGTCAGGGTGAGTAGGATCACTGAAATATTGACTTACGCGGGTCCAACTGACCAAGCAAGGAGTAAGCAGCGCACACAGGAAAGTCGTTAGGCATAACTTACTTTTTTGCCCATAGACGGACATTGAAATCTTATCAAATCCCGTGATTTTGGCACAAAAAGACAGATATTATTTACTATAAGACTGGCTCCCACTCACTGGCACCTATTTCTTTCCTCCGCTCCGCTCCAAATTAATGCTAATGGGACTGAAAAAGAACAACATCTTCTTTTCCTCGCTTGCAGTATCCCGACGAAGGTCCCACTCTTCTACTTCAGTCCTATCCTGGAGTCCTGTCTGCATTCCCCATACCACCTGGATCACTAACTATCCCAGCGCTTTCCCTCGGGCGCATCCTCCACCCAATCCTCGGATTCTTAGTCGAGAGAGTGGAGCTCAAATAAAGGTTCTCCTTCTCACTAATGGAAGTTTTTCGTAGTCCCCCATTTACGTATGGAAAAAAAAGTTTCTAAGCATTTTTTTTTTCTACTTGAAAAGGATTGGGAGAGATCCCCATTCTGTTGATAAAGCATCATATTTGAAGCCCGAACTTCCTCCCTTTAAATAGAATGGAATAGGCATTCCCAGAAATGGATAATATAGTATACCTACTCGTAGAGGCACCTTACGGACCAAGGCAATAGCAAACTCGCACCACTTTGTGGTCCATGTGTTTAATGTGAAGCTTGGCTTAGGCAAAGCAACCGGGAAACCAATCGCAATTCATCACCATCTGACCCCGGGTGCCAAAACAAAAGAAAAAGGGTAAAGAGTAACCTCAATTTATGATTAAAAAGGCGACCCAATTCCTGCGTATGTTGGTCTAGCTGTCGTGTCACCTTTAGTAAGTGAGAAATTTTCTTACGCATTGTTGAATTCATTTCGTTCGTCAACACGAAACAATGTCGTAAATCAATCCTGACATATATATCTACTTTTTTTTAAAATACGATACAACGCCTTATTATTCTAGTTATTATAGGGGCCGTTTTTTCGGCGTTTGTGTCCTTAAAAAAGGCGAGCGAATAGCGAAGTCAGTTCTCAAACTCTGAAGCGCCCTATCAAGAGCAACCGTCAAAATCCATACTATGCTGAGAAAGTAAAGTATAGTAACGAACACTGAGATCGAAACTTTACGGATATCTTGGATATCTTCGCAAGCTCGCCTCACTTCTTCTTATACCGCTCGTGCCCTACGACTACTAGGTCACTCACTAACCCCCTTCAGAGGTGCCTAATCAGGCGCTAGCTTAAGCAAATTACATTCATGAACAGCTTATTCTGATTGAATGGTTCTTCAAACCAACAAGACCAAGAGCAGCGGTTTTTTAACTAAGAGCGGATCTCGGCTTACGAATGCCAAAGCTGTAAATGTCAATCCCATTCTTTGCGGATAAAATTACACTACCCCGTCTTCGGCTTGCCTTTCACCAAAAGCTTGCTTGGCTACAGTCACGAACTTCCTTCACTTAAGAGAGCGGCCTTATTTTATAAGCTGACAGTTGCCCCTGATTCTCTTCTAGCGCCTTCGTGCCCTCAAGCAAGGGTCTCTCATTCATCCAGAGAGAGAGCTTTAGGCAAGCTTCATTGCTACGCACCTGATCTAAATGCCTCACCTTCTCCTTCGATTCCAACTAGGCAAACAGAACTCCCGGAACTTCCTTTCTTGATTCACCCTCGGAGAACGAGAACGATTAGTCTTATATCTGAGGATATTCGCGTGAACAGCTATATAGCTGCCCACCTATCCTGTTGTGAGATTATCACCCTCACAACTAGACTAAGATATAATATTAACACTTACTACCAGGTTGAGATAATTCTCACATTGTTAGTAAGGGTTAGTAAGACTACTACGCAAATAGCAATCCTTCCTAATCATTATATAAGAAGTTGCCTTCTCATACAATGCTAGTTTTTATAAAGACTAGTACTCTCTTACTAACTACCCTTTAGTATGACAAACTCTGTATTTGAAAACTGAATCGAAAACATAATGATTATGTGCATAATCACTATATTTCTAGCAATAGTTTTACCTACTGCATATCATAGGGGGGGTAGAGGTTCTAGTTGAGCATTACACTCAACTATTCTCTCCAAGATAGTGAGATTCAATAGAGATCTTAAACTTTAGCAATCCCCAGCAAGTTCCAGTGTTCCAACACTCCCTGCCATTAACTGGTTCAATTAAGAACCCAGTTGAGTATATAACCATATGGTATTCACCACAATAGTTACTCTTTGTCAGGCCCTGCCCCGAAACCAGCACATATGTGGGTCTCGAGAGTCAAAGATACTAACTAGAAAACTTTCCTAATGTGCAACTTACGCTTTACAGTATAAGACTGCACCCCTCTTAATTAGTAATCTCATACATACATCTCTGTACATGTTAGATCGAGGTTTTACCCTCTAATAGGACATCTTTTGTGAGAGGTCATACAGACCTCCCAATGCCTATTTTCCCTCTTAGGGTAGAGTCTAATATCTTACAGCCTATCATATCATAATCCGTATCTCTAATTAAAGAGATTTAGATCGATTGGACTCGTCTAACAATTCGTACGTTGACTATCCAATCTAGTGGTTAAACCAAACCACCTTCTTTTATGACAGGATGTCTATTATAGACCCTGCACATTAAGAAAAGCTCCTTAAAGTCTCATCATCCCAAGACTCGCCCTCCTAGTCCCTCGTTCTACTATAAAGACTATAGGACAAACAGTCCGGTTATGGGGCCATAGACTATAACACTAAAATTGGTGTTACAGATACTAGCTCCAAGTCCATAGAATGTTGGTAACATCCCAGAGGGGGGTAGACTAATATATGCAACCATAATTTCATCTTGGAATGGACTGCCTAATTGCTTCATATGAAGTCAAGGGCGTACATTTTATGTATCCACTCTTTAATGAGAAACCTATTTCTTCTAACTGAGGAAATAAAATAGACAATCTAGTATTAAGTCAGAGAACTCAACTGAATTACTAAGTAAAACAGCTAAACTCGCCTACTCGACTCTGAACATGGTGAGCCGAAGGTGGGCACTTAGTTTCTTTCGGCAGGTCAAAGGCAGCCTGCGTCCTAACAAGGGCGAGGTAGTAGTTACAATATAGCTGAAGAATGTATAAGATTCCCAGCTACCCATAACTATGCCTGACGCTACGTACTAATTTAGCGATCTGCACTATTATCGTTAGAAAGCTCCCGGCAAGGCTGCATCGCTGCTCGACGCCTCTTTTAACATCTGTTAATTTTCTTGTGAGAAAGATGTTTTTCGATGTTTGATGCCAGGTGGACCCGCATTCTCGACTCCTCTTTATCTTTAGTGCTTCACCTAAGACATGTGAATATTTTCAAAAAAGTAATCTTAGCCCTTCTTTGCTGTTCTTTTCCTAGCTGACCTAAATGCATTGATCCTCGGACATTGAATTCGATATTGCATAGGTAGAGCTGCATGTCTATATCTGAGCAGGCAAACCTCGATGTTTCTTACCCATCCGAGCCGCCCTTTTTTAAGTGGTGAGTGGGGGCGGTAGATCAGCCTGCAAGCTTCATGCCGGGGTGTGGTTTCAATCACTCCCAGGTTGGGGGCCCCGAGCTCTTTGAGATTAGCATGATGTTTAGATCCACTTTGACTTGCCTTAATTAAGCAATAGGTATTCAATCCAGCCATAGGGTTTCCCAAAGGATACCGTGTTACGATACGAAAGCTCAATACAGACAGAACCAGAAGAAAGAAAGGCACTTAGGGCAGGGTAAATGGTCCCTCTAAACTAAAGCCAAGCTAAGCCAATGTCCCTTTTTTCTTTCTCAGCCGTCTTCGGCCTCCAAACCATTTTCTCCTTACTTCCTACACCTACCTGGTCTCAAGCATTCCTCTCTCACTTATTCTTTATCAATGAACCACGCTTACTTTCCTTCCAAGCCTACCCACCGCCCTCTTTACCAGAACCGAACATGGAGCCTTAGCTTCCTGCGCTCTCTGCAATCAGTCAGCCAGCCAGCAGGGGATTCCATAAGAGTGGATTCTGGGCATCTGGCATTTGTCCTGAGAACAGCTCCTTCTCTGCCATTATTGGATTCACTGGGTAAAACAGGCAAAGTGCTAACCATGCTAACATGTTCATGTGCAGTTCCTTCTTTCAAAATGGGCATAGCCGGCAGGTTAATCCAATCCCTGTATTCGTCGTTCTTAGTTCAATTCCTGGTACATGTATGTGGGCTTTCTGCTTCGGCTTCTCATGTCGATCTTCCAATGTCTTGCCATTTTGTCTTATATAGATAGGCTATAGGCCTTGTCCTCTTCTATTCCTCCTCGTCCATTAAGGCAGTTGCTTGCCTTGTAGATGTGTCAAACAGGGGATTCGAGAACATAAGTCCCACAGCGTTTACGCCGACTCCCACTCTTATCTTAAACTATTATACCCCTTTAGTCTTATAACTGGACGGATATTCACCTCGAGGAACTCATATCATAAGAGTTATCTCAAGGTTATCCGATCTTAAGGTTATCAGCCCTCAAGATCAGACTAGGGTTTGTTTGCTGCCTTCTCCTCTACCTGGATACTATTTAATATCCAAGTAGAAGTTATAGCGCAGTATGAGTCAGAGTAAACTCAAAACTCATAATACGCTAAATACTCCAAAGATGGAATTAATTCCATTTGATACAAGAGGTTAATGTAACCTGTCACGCAAATGACAAGCAACAATAATAACATATGTCTTTCGACACATATTGCTTATACCGCCATTACAGCGATATAAAGCTATCCCCTGTGTATCCTCCTTAATCCTAGCAGTGAACTGCTTATCACATTTCTGCAATATGCAGCGAAGCGGTTATATAACCGGTTTTGTGTCGGAACCGACTATACAACCAAAACAACACATTGTGTTGTCATACTAGGTTGGGGGTAGAGAGGTAAGTCGAGGGAGATAACTCGCTCGAGTTGACCACTCCATTGGAGCAGGTACAGCAAGAAACCTAGCAATCCCCAGTGGGGAAGTGTTCCAACACTTCCTGCCATTAGTAGATTCCAAGTGGAATCCAGCTGAGCATTTCAGTTGATGATCCTACTGAGACTACAGATGGTTAATATATAGTCTACAGAAGAATAACATCTTCTGAAGCTACTACTATAGGACTGGACTTTGACCGGTGTTGTCCCATTACTGGAACAACCGGACCTAGGTACACGAGCTTCCTCTGTGTCGCTTGCGATACAACACAGTATCCAATCGCGCCTTACAGGATCTCGCCTCCAAACCGACCTGACTTTGTAGAAGGTCTAAGGCGAACAGCCAAAGTCGAATCCACGGATCATGAGCTTCTGAACGGTACTTACCCTAAGAACGCCAAGTCCAAAGAGCAGGATTTCGGCCGGGTCGATTAGGCGAGCTTAGCTAGGCTCCACTTAGAGCCAACTACACCGTTGGGCCTAGAAAGTGGGGTAATAATTACAATATAGATAAAGATTCCTTTTACAGACTTTATCTACCTGTAATTACGCCCCAAGCTACGAACTAATCTCGCGATCTGCACTCCGGGAGTGTGAAAGCTCCCGTCATGGATCCGTCAGGAGCTCGACGCCAGAGATTTTTGCTTCATTCATAAAGCATTTCCCTGGAACCGGGCTAAAGAGATAAGGAGAGAAGGAATGAAAAGAGAAATGAGTAAGCGGGGGCAGACTCTCCTTCTCAGATTCAGATGCGGGATCTCCTCTGCAATAGAAAAAGTATTTTCCAGTGAAGCACTCCGATCTTTGAAGGCTTTCCGGAATAAGCGATGCTAGAAGGGCTATGCCCAAGGCGATGTTCACAAGGATTCTTCTTCTTGAAGAAGTTGAATTTGGTGGTCAAGATCTTTTCAAAAACCAGATCGTAGCGCCGATCTTTCCCAAAGGAATTTTGTCCTCTTACATCTTTGGCCGATACCTATATATCCTATATAGTTCATTCCATATCTACCCTAATCCCCCCTGTGTGATACCTTTTCACTTCGCCCGGAAAGCCTTAGATGACCTTAAGGAAAGAATAAATCCCGTGATAAGGTATTTCCGTGTCGTTAACCAGGCTACTTAAAAAGCCGGTTAATCCGATGCATTTCTGCTTATCTTGGATGGGGTAGGTCAGAACTAAGAGCTATTGAGTGAGTTTCATTCCCTGGAGATTGAATTGGAGTGTCAGTTCCAGTTCCGAGTGATCCAATTCATGAAGCAAGAAAAGATGCTGAGAAGAGACCTTACAAGGGTTCAGTATAATTACTTATATAATAATAGGGCATTCACAGCCTATTCTTTGTGCGTGGGTGTGGATATCTTCACTTCTGATTCAATTGTTTCGAGGAGCGGGTAAAGTAAATAGAGGGGCCTCTGAAAGTGAACCGGGCGTTCAGATCTTTCCATATGTCACTTCCTTCAGTCCACATGAATCGGCGAATCAGCCAATTGCTTATCCTCACTGTGACGGACCATTCGCTTTCAGTGAAGGAAGGCATGGTCCGAACGGTATAGCTTTAATTGTCCTAAAGGTCAAAGAAAGTGGTAGCCTCCGAGCACCTCGTCAGACCTATAGACTACTCGAATGGGGGCTTTTCATTAGGAAGAGCGACACCTTTAGACTTTTCATTTTGTGTACGGGTCATGGATCGGGGCAATTCATACGTAGGAAATTCTCCACCTTCAGGGGGTTTTTTCAAGCAGTTCTCTTACGTTCTCAAGTCGCTTTCAAGTCAGCTGTAAGCTTGAGCCTGCAGTATCGAATAAACCATCCTATGAGCAAGACAGTGAGAAAACCTGGTAAAAAAGGGCAAAGGCAATCGCTGAGTCCGCGGAAGCTTGCTCAGTAGTCTTTCCGAAAGTATTGAGAAATGAATGGTTTTATCATCTGAGAAATTAAAGGAAATATATGCCATTAGACCCTTAGCTCATTTCATTAAGGCCAATAGCGGGACAGAAAATACTCCTCCAAGGAAACTCCTTTACCACCTCAATATAAGCAGGGGAACTAGCCTACAACAACCTATTCGCTTGCCTCTTTTAATGATATTTCCCCGGGCTTTCTACCAGTCTTTACCTATTTGAAAAGGAATTCTTTCTCTTCAAGCCAATTCCCCGATTCACTTATACGCTCGAAGTTTCAGTGGGGAAGGGATCCACACCCGAAAGCCCTGGTCCCTGAAAGACCAAGTTACGCTTCTTAACCAAGAAGAAAGATACCCTAAAGAAAGAATCACGGCCTCTTTTGGAAGATTTATGACTTGGTTGAGAGAAGGATGGAAAGATCTGTCGTATGGAGCAGGCTATGATAATATACTATAAAGAAAGAGTTCCGAAATGAGCAGGCATATGATTAATATACCTCTTTCTCTGTCCATCAACCTACTTAGCATAGCTTATTTTTAAGTATTGTATTAAAGAAAAGAGCTCTTAAGCGAGTTTGAACTCTAATATTAATATAAATAAGGTCAAGCAGAATCTGATAAGAGTCGGGCTCTCTTCCATCCCTCGGTTCACTTCGGCTAAGAGCAGTAGATTCATTCGGGCAAGTAGACTGACTTAGAAATGCCAAAGCCAAGCTTACTTAATTGAATCTTTGAGTTTGAAAGCACAGTTGAATCTGTCCCAGCTAACTAGTTGAATTACCAAAGAAAACCTTAAAGGAGAACTGAAACGTGTATACAACCTCCGGTCTTGCCAATGAGCTTGTCAACCGAGTCTCAGTGCTATCACTTGGATATTGAACGAATCTACTCTCTTTAAACATATTCAGTACTTGCTTCGTGGGAACAATACCTTACTTCGTCCTAAGGCTCTTCCATCTATCCTATTATAGGTGTTGCCCCTGTCCTGTAATCGATCGAAGGCATTCTTCTAAAGATCTACGCTACGTTGGACCCGGGATTCATTCTTCTTCTCCCGTTCTGATGCATACCGCGGTAACAAAGAAAAGAAAGGTCCCCCCCATCACTTTAGGGCAGTTTCAAAGAAAAAGACTTCTCAGTCACAGGCTACTTCCACTTTCTTCAGCTTTGCCGATGAAGCCTACCTGTTTTTCTCAAGCTGTTCAAGATTCCCGTTGGAGAAGGCCCTACGGCTATACATATCATCAGCCTCCAACTTTTCGTTTTTAGCTTATCACATAAGAACGGAGATGGTAATGAATAAGCAAGATCTTCTTTTTTCAGGGTCTTTCCAGTACCGGATAAAAACTATTACCCGGTCGAAAAGATGCGCCGTAGTCTTTACTTTGTTGCGGTCAAATTTACTAGAATTTGAAAAGGCAGACTTTCATCATCGCTCGCACAACACAAGTCAAGCTTAGCCGCCAAACACAACCCTTTCATTCTTCGGGTGGTCTGGTTGGTATCTTCCGTGCAACGGCATAGAACCGAAACAGCGTCCTGTACGTACAGGTCTTTTATCTCTGACTCTATTCCTAGAGCTTTGGATGGACAAGTTGCCAAATGCAACTAAAAGAGATACCTCAGGTGGTGTACCACAAGCAAGAAGAAGAAGTGTGAGACATACAACAGGCTCCAATTTACCTTCGAGCACCCAGGTGTGAACAATAGAGCAAGAGTCAGATCATTTTTCTATCCGGACATAGTAAGTTCAGCGTGTCGCCTCTTCCTCTTAGGAGGTACGGTAGGTTAGAGCAAAAGGGAAGTAGTAGTAGTTGCTCTCCCCCCCATCACTTTAGGGCTTCTAAAGAAGAATAAATAGGCAAAGAATAGGCTCTTAGGCTTAGGGAAGGTTGTGCTATAAGGAGCTCTTTTGAGGTTTTTTTTGAGTTTGAAAATTGCTGGAATTACCGGTGTTAGCATGTTAGCACTTTGCTTTGCCTCGTCACCTTCTTACTGTCTTTGCTTGATTACTGGATTTCCTGGTTTACTGCATTACCTTCTTACCTTGCTTTATGGCTTACACCTTCTCCCTGATGACTTTAGTTTTGAACGGAATTCTCCGACATGAAACTGAATGCCGAAAATGGCGTATATAGAAGAACCCAAGTTAGGTGAATAACCGCTGCTAGTCGAAAAGACTAGAATGGGCTCTTTCGGAATCTAATACGCTTTTCTCGAAAAAGTGGTTTTCGACGCTAACTCTTAATTGAATAAGAGAAGAAAGATTCAATTATCTAAATAAGATCGGACGATTCTTTACCTTCAGCTTAGATTCGCATGAGGACGATTTCCGCCTCTAGTAAGAAGGAGATCGGACATGATCAATAGAAATAGAATAGTAGAATAAGTAGACAGGAAAGAGGGAAGGAATTTGAATTTGGTATATATTATAATAATAAAAAGAAAAGTAGCTGCACATGAATGCCCAGAGTAGGCAGCTATTGAATCAGATCTTCTCCTAGCCGGTCTTTCTGGTCTTGTTGGTGTGATCGTATCCAGTGCTTGATGCAATAGAAGCTGCTCTCGTAACCGTTGCTTGGCTCTTTCCTGCCTTCTCCAGCTTATTCATTAGGGTACTTCACTGCCAGTTATGCCATTACCAATCACGCGGAACAACAGGCATATTTATATGGTTAGCACAATACGAAAAGAAGCTAGAAAGAAGTAAAGTAATAATAAAAGCTTACTAAGGGGAAAACTTCCTCTTATTTAAAGGTGGAGTTGGCGCTCTATCCTTAAGACTAGAACGAATGCCTTAGACCATGGGGAATCAACCTTGACTGATCAAGTACGGTAGACAAAGACTAGTGACTAGGGATGAATGCCCTAAAGGAATGCTTGCCGATTAGTAGTAAGGCTTAAAGTAAGAAGGGCCTTGAAAACATACTTTTTTTCGATTACGCGCATGAGGACGATAACGCGCATCTGAGACGAGAAGTTCCTTGCCTTACTAATAAATTTGTTTAAATTCTTGCTTATGATCGTTTCTTGTTGGCTTATTCTCAATAAAATAAATGCCAATCATGCTACTGAAGCTATATGCTTCGTAAGAGAATACTACTTTCTTTGGCGCCTTTGGTATCAGGCAGCAGAAGGGGTTTGATCCGATCCATCGATAGGGGTCTCATGTATGTCAATCACAGTAGCGCTGTGGTTCAAGGTGAAGGGAGAGTGCTGAACCGCGTAATGAAAAAAAACAAATCTTAGATTGACACTTACCCCCTACTTCTTTACTAAACCAGCTTCCCCTTTCCTTAGCCTAGGAAAAAGAGTAAAGGAGGTCGGTCTCTCTCTGTAAGCGCTTCGCTTTTTCCTTCTTTCCCTCAATTGCATCTGGCAGGTGCCCTGTGGAACATGTTTTATGGAATGAAACTCCTTAGTCTTATAACCGGGTGTGGTACTTTGCCCTGTTAAATGATTTATCAGATCATTTAGACAGACTAAGTCCAAAATTGTCCTTTTAGTTTAAAGGCAACCCTGTGAAGGCTGCTTATGGAAGTTTGGGCTACTATAAGGAGAACGCAAATCCTCCTTATAATAGTTTCAATACTATTAACCATAAGATTAATAGGAAGGATAATGATATCATTATTCCCTAGGTCCATCCCCAATCCCCAACACAATATTCTTGTGTTAATGCCGGAAACTATGTGTATAGTCCGCCAATTAATATAAGATAGATACTGTTATCTCTTAAACTGGGGTAAGGGTAAAGGTAGGATTACCAAATTAATTGTAACCTAACTTTCACTTCACCTAAGAACAATAGTATTCTTAGCGACTCCCGGGAGGGGGGTTGAGGTATTCCAATACCCCCTGCCATCAGTCAACCTTATATTAGTCTATATAAGCATAATTGATAGAAATAATGCATATAGTCACATCCATTATTATAAGACATATCAATAATATTATCTTATAATAAGTGTGGTTATATATGCAGTATGCCTATCAATTCTACAGATTAGGACAACAGCCAGTATTATACTGTTATTCACAGTATAATCGAGCATAACTTAATGAGTTATTATGCTTCGCCCCCCTGACAACCCGACTTCCTAGTATGTCCGAGGCGAATAGCTGAGGTCAAAATCACGGATGCCACATTTGATCAGTATAATATACTTCGAATGCCAAGTCCGTAGTCTAGGAGTTGTCCTTGCCACCAGAGGGGGGTCACTCAAAATATATTATCGGATCTAGCTTCCAAATAAGCTGCCTAAACGGTGACTAACCGTGGGCGTTTGGTGTTGGTCACTAGATCTCATTATCCAGCCATTCTGACTTCTTAAATGACTTATAATGAATAATCATAGTCTTATCCGGAGCCTATATAGGGCTAATAGAATATTGACTAAACTCGCCTAATCGATCCTGAACATGGTGGACCGAGGGTTGTAGTTGATATATAAGGTCCCTCTACAGGACTGTACACACAGTACTGTATGGGCGGGGAAGTAGTTACAACATGGAAACGAGTATATACTAAGTGCTTTACACACTATAGTATACAAACATCTCTACCCATAACTATGCCCCCTAGCTACATGCTAACTATGCGATCAGAATTATTATCGTTATCAAGCTCCCTTTTGGATCCGATAAGGGACCCTTGACGCCATTTAGAATTAATTTAAGGAAAGAATGATAGCGCGATCAATTACGAAAGTGGCAGTTGATACCGCCACCTTCTTATGAAAGAAAGGGGGGGAACTCCTATCTGACTGGGGCATTCCTAGCTTGAAGTAGGGCGCCCAAAGTGTGATCCTAAGGCAGGCTAGTGACAGCCACCCAGGGACGGACTGGCATCCACATCCAATCTATCCTCTCCACTTACCGGCTTGCTTTTCACCCTACTAGACCCATACTATGATTTTTTGTTCCCCTTTCGCCAATAGGAAAGCGTGATAGGCCTCAAACTGCGAACTAAGCAAAGGTCTTGCTTAGGCAACTGGTTGAGCTGATAGGACCACAGCGTATATGCGACAGACTAGGCTAACAGCTGATCTGCGACAGATTCTATATCTAATGCTTCGTTCGGTTATGTCCTGTCCAGTCAATTCTAGTCGTTCGTTAATCGGATGAAGGACCGAAACCTGCGGTACCCGGATCTGGTGATCAACTCATTGCTTTTATTCCCATTCCAGTGTATCTGGCTTAAAAGCGATACGATAGGAAAAACTCAAACCTATGTTGAAGCCTTACTCCCCAGGGGGGCCCCTGTCCGCCAACTAGTCTTTTCAAAGGTGCAGTCTGATCGAATGTTCCATCCATGGGAATCATCCGAAGGACTGCTGCCAGCGAGAGGCGACAAAAGCCTTTGTCAGACATAGTGACCAATGGCGAAGATCCGTCGTTTCCCTCATCCCTCAACCGTCTGGCCTAATTTTCCGGTCATCACGGGCCCACAAGCTGGGTGCCATGGTGGAAGGAACGGACCAACCTGGGCTTCAAAAGTTTCCAGGTCACGGCCCGGGGGCCCCCTCTGGGGAACTGATGAATGAATTTCTTGAGAAATCGCCGGAAAGACAATGACAATAGGGGCGTCAGCGTCAAAGGGCGAAGCCCGTCACACTCCTTTCTTTAGTAGCCAAGGCTATAGATTCATTAGTACCGGTTGTAGGGGACTGCTAAGAGGTATGCCCAACTCGTTGGATGAGTAGTTCTTCCCATTACAATCGAGTATGCCCACCACCATAAATGCCAGAATTGGGTCGATGACCGCAGATGTCAAGACGGCTATAGAGGAGACGGGAAAGGTAGCAACAGCCACACCAGCATCTAAGAAAGCAGTAATAGAGCATGCCTTTCTCGTTGCGTGCTCTATTCTTTCTTTTCTAATCAGTTTCGAATTGATATGAAATTGAGGTTGTTGCTCCTTAACGTCACGGGGTATTAGCAGCCGTTTCCAGCTGTTCCTCTAAAGAGCAGAGCGGGTTCAGTTTACCGAGTTTTCTGAGCTCGAGTCATTCGAAATGAAGCGAAGGCTTAGTAGCTATGTTCTGACCCCCCATGTTCCCTAAGTGTTAGGTGCATTTTCTATATGGCAAAAACAACGAGGAAATTCTAGAATTGGCCCCCTAAGGGGAACTGATGAAAAAGAATCAGAAGCGGCGTATACTCCTCATTCGACCTCGCTGGCAGTGGAGGTCGGTTAGTCTGGTATTGCCGAGGTCGGGATCTGTCGTTGTGCTAAGTTGGGCTCTTGTCGTTACGCGCTTCCTTCTTCTCCTCGTGTCCGGAGGATAGCGCTCTCCTCTTCCTGTCGAGGAGTTTCTGCTCGTGTTCCTCTTCCGAGGTGATATTGTGCTGGGCCCTGTCCGACACCTCCTGGAGAGAGGTCGGGATAAATCGGGAGAGAGACTTGGTAAAGTCCCCAGGCTCAAAGGCCTGGACAAGGGCCGCCTGGACGAGTCTTGGGTCTGTCGGTTCAACTTCCAGGAGCTCGTCGTTGAATCGCTGTCAGAACCGTCTCCGGGGCTCCCCCTCAGCCTGCCTGATATTGAAAAGGCACTGAGTTGACTTCTTCTTGGAGCTAGAGATTCAAAAGTCTCACCACTGACAAATGGGGGGCTTCCTGAGAGAGTCGAAGCTGTGAATCGACGAGGCTGGGAGTCTCCAGAACCACTTCAGTGCTCCTTCTGAAAGAAGGGTAGTAGCGGCACTTGACCGCGTCGGAGACGGGGTTCAAGGCCAGCGCGGTGTCGAACTCCCTGAGAAACACATCAGGGTCTGACGTACTGTAGAACAAAGTCATGGTCGGGATCTTTCATTTCGCGGGCAGAGGATCCGACAGGATCTCGCCAGCGAGTGGAGAGACGGAGGTGGCCGGAGGAGTGTATCGTCCAGCCATGTGCGCGGACTCAGCTTCCTCCTCTGTCAGGCGAATTGGGGTCCCCATACCATAGGGGCTGTGACGCGGTGCATTAACTCGTGTGGCTGTGTTTTGAGTGTTTACAAAGCTTAGAACAGTGAAATGGTGAAGTGTGGGTGCTGTGGACAGTGTATGAACTTCAAGCAAATGAGTTTATGCAGTGATCTCCAAGTAGAAGTCAAGAGAATACTCGTGTAACCACTACTACGCACGAAACCATGCAGATCTCAAGTTGGAGTACATAAATATAGAAACAGTGATAGGATTCTAGCTGTAGAACGGACGGTCTGAACCTCCATATGGCTGCATCCGGGGCCGGGGCCGGGGTTCTCCAAAGCTTATATATTATATAGGGTGCACTCCCGCTTCTTCATACCCTCCCTTTAGGGGAATAAGTTTGAGCTGCTCCAAGGGGCTGCCGGATTCAGCTCTGAGTCGGCTAAGAACACGGACAATTCGAATCTTGTGGGCCTGGAGATCGGGGAGATAAGAGTTCGCCCTCCCTATTTTGGTGCTCGCACGGTCAAAGTCCAAAATTCGATTCCGGGTAGGGGGAATAAACTGTTGAAGTGATTCACACCTCGAGGTAGAGTGTGTAAATACCTTATGCATAGGTTGACTCATTCGCTAAACAACTATTTTGTTGGGCGATCAACCAGGTGCTCCTACCCAACCGGACTAATTCATGCCAACTGGAAGAACTCACTTTCCTATCGTGAAGTAGGAGATCCCTTTTCTTGTGGCTTGAAAATGATTACCTGTTGCTAATGGGGAGAGATGTTTCATTCTGCGGCTCAATGAACCGAATGAGGAAAGGTTGGTGAGGAGGCCGCTCATCCGTTTAGGGTGAGGAGCTTTTTTTCGAACATTATTCCGGCCAAGAGTTCTAATTCGTGTGGCACTAGTACTATACTAAACTCAAACTCAACTAAAGGATTCTCCCATTATTCCACTAAACATGTTCAGGGTCTCTTGACCTCTGGGGATTCTTGAAAATCGGATGGGACAGCGATGCCGTTCATGATAGTTCTATATATCTATATCTATAAACCCCCAAAATGCTAAACAGCAGTTTTCCCTTCGCCGTGCGGGGAGGCATCCTCTTCGATATCGATTTTGCTATTTCCCGATAGTGAGAATAGACAACTCGAATGATAGCTTTGCCCTTGATTTAGCCCGCCCTCGATGTTGAACGGCGATAGAATCAGAGCGTTTTTCTATTTCGATTAGCGCCTGAAGCTCAGTCCAGCTTCACATAGCTGTTTGTCAGCTCTACCCAGCAAGATACAGCCTCAGCAATCAAACGAATATATAAAGGAGAGTGCGGATAAACAACATAATCAAAGTCGAGTGCAGAGTCATTCAATTAGTTGAGTTCAGTGTGCGGACTCTTCTTCTTATGTTTTTTTGATCAGCACATCTTTTTCAATATCTTCGATCCCCAGAGGTGCGGCCCACTTGGTGTCGGATCAGCTCGACAGGTCACTCAATAGTCTTTCGCGGAGTACCCCTGTTTTAGTGAACCCTGGGAGTTGCTCTTATTGCGTTGCGACGGCTCGCCTTATCGAGTCAAGCAGTATTCCGGACCGGGGCAGGTATTCCGTTCACAGGCACTGATTGGGGGTGTAAGCAAAACCAATCCATCAAGATCAAAAGATGGATTCAACCAGCTAAACACTCCTAGCTGTACTGAAGACATCAAGACACGCGGGCCTACAAAGAACCCCCGAAGGTCAAGAAAAATACCAAACAGTCTCAGACTCAAGAGGATAGCATTGAACCTTAAACAAACAAGCAACTCACGAAACCGGAAAGCTAAGACCTTAACGCCACGAGTTAGAGATTATGCATCAAAAGCCAGCAACCGATAGGATCCGCAGAAAAGAAACCCTCCCCACTTGATAGAAGTTTCTTCGTTCCCCATAGGGGGCCCCCGTGTCGATGGCATTCGTACTAAACTCCAAAATCAACATCTACATCCCGTCGCTACGCTTTCAGCCCTTTCCATGTTCCTCTTCCCACGTGAGGGGGCGCTCTCGTTCACGAAGCCAACCTCATGGGAAGGAGCATGTGAGGGAGGGAATGATTGCACATTAGTACAGGAGGGCAAGTGTCCTGGCATGGGAAAGTGTTGGAACACGATAGGCTAATGATGTCGATTCTGAAAAGAGTCACATTGTTAGTCCACTCCTCGGTACAACGAGGATTGAAACCGAATGAATGTCCGAACCTGTAGTATCTTTGTTCCATTCTGCCTTTTGGCACAATGTGAACAACTGATAATGCTCAGTTGGTTCAAATTGGAACCAGTTAATGGCAGGGGGTTAAGGAACACCCCCCCAGAAGGGGATTGCTAGAATCACTATTGATTCTACTACCCTTTGGGGGAATTGACACTAAGTTAGTTCTTTTTGTCAAAACATCTACCCCCCCTATGATAAGCGACAAATGAAAGTTTGTTGTTGTGTTATAAGCTGGTTATAGCACGTAATCAGTTTATACTCGGTCTTACATGACCTGTGGGATTATCATAGTAAAGGGAAGTTAGTAAGGGATTCACTAGTCTCTAAGGTTAGAGATTAGTAATATGTGATGGGGAAACCCATTATGTATTAATTAGTCAAGGTTGCTATTTGCGTAGTAATCTTACTAACCCTCACTAGCTAAGTGGATTTTCTCCACCTGGGTAGTGTTAATCAATGGTATCAATTCTAGTCTGGTTATAGGACTGATAATCTTATAATAGGATAGGTATCCAGTGTTACAGCTGTATACACGAATATCTACCAGAAATAAGAGTTAAACTCTTCTATTTTAAATACTATGGAACTGGGACTTGCAGTGTATGTTTTCATTAGACAACATACATGGTTCTTCTTTGAAGGTTAAGGGTTAGGATCCTTGCATTGGTAACTAGAATTAATATGATAAACCTTATCATATTAATTAAGTTGCAAGCAGAATGCTAGTGGCCTTGACTTGGAGTTTTAGAACTTCAATGTTTGGGTTTACGCCATTCTGTTAGTAACTTAGAGATTACTTAACAAATTAGTTTATTCTTTATATCATAATGTATTTGACAAATATATTATAATATTAAAGATAAAGATAAGTCTTTTTATTAAGTAATCTTTAGTTGTTATGGTCCTAACTCCTCTTTTGCGCTCTACATTGTTATTGTAGATGCAGAAGAGCACGCATATAAAAATATATATTATATATAAAACTATAACGGACTTATCCTATATATTATTATTATATAGTAATTATTTGAGTAACCTTCGATTTATACTAGTTTTATTGGAAAATAATACAAAGTAATAAATCGGAGTGTCTTCATTCTTTTCAGTTACTTATAGTGACTGATAGGAGGTTCAGGCTATACTAACTTCTTAGTCTGGATATAAGATTGAAAACCTTATATTAGATAATCAAAATCTATCCAGGTCAAGAAATGAAATCTTTGACTATTCGAATAAAGAGGATCTTTGCCCAATAGATGATTAGAATCCGGGGTGAGAAGGGGTAGTGTACTCTTATCCGCTAAGAATGAGATTGACGGCCTCATTAAATATGGGAAATTCCACTCAATCCTAGAAGACCTTCCTCTCCCCCCGATCCGGTGCAGGGGCGCTCCCCGGTACAATAGAAACGATTTCCCCAAACTCAAACAAGCAACTCTAAATCTCTTCCTCGAAAGACACGTTCTCGATTTCGAGACTCATCAATGGGAAAGCCACGAAACTCTCATGAATGTAACGATAATAAGACAGGGTATGTGGTTAGAAAGTCCCGGTCGAAATCGGCTAACATTTTAATAAGACCTTTGTGATAAGCCCAGCAGGTGGTATCCCAGCCCCAGTAGACCAATCCTTCCCCTCATTATCAAAAATACGAATTGCTAAAAAGGATTCAATCAATTCTAAAACGTACCTATCCGGATTCCAGCTTTCGCAAAAGACTGGTACGAGAAATCTAAAGAGTAAATCAGATTGAGATCTTACCCGGCCCTCTCCAACTAATCGGCTATAGAACACCCGGTGATCCCTTCGAAACCCAGCTCCAGAAGGACGGAAGACGAAGCAAAATGCAAACTGAGCATACGCGCCAGCGCTATCAAGACAAGAGCGTCCCCTTGCTCGGGGCGAACTGCCAAATAAAAATCGGGTAAGTCGGGCAGACAAAAGCTGTGAGAAAAACCGGCTGGTCCTTTTGAAAAAACTCAAGCCTTAGCGGGGACAATTCATAGGAACCTTCTAATACAGCTTGTTGAATTTCCCAAACCCTTTCTTCATCCATACTAAAGTAGTTCGAACTATCAAAGACCTTCTTAATCTCCCGAACTAATTCTGCTTTTGTTGCGCTCATCTTCCTGTTTCGGTGTAAAGACAAAAAAAAGTGTTAATCTAGGCCTACGGACCTCTCTGTCATAGGCGGCCGGAGGTCTCGCCTGGGATGAAGCGCTACTGCTGATCATTTGGATTCCAAGAATATACACTGGATGACCGAAAAATATGAAAGAAAGCTTAGGGATCGAAGCCCTTATTACTTTAAGCTGAGCTAGATATTGCTGTTCGAAGAAGCACAGGGAACAGAAGGATAAACAAACCTACCCGGTTCAGAGTCAACTACGGAATTCGAAATTGATATTAGTTGAAGCAATCAAGTACTCATAGAATTTGGAATTGGAGGGGCGGGCTACCATTCTTAAGCGTTCGTACCCCAGATCGGTTACTCACTCATTCAATAGATGGTTAAGAAAGAAGGCCAAAAAAAGGAATGCTATCTGATCCTTTAGGAGTAGTAGCACTTAACACAGGAAGAGATAGACAGATAAGACAGTTACAGATAGATAGAGGTATTAGATCGGTAAAGGCTTACTCTATTCCTGACTAAAGGTGCCCTGCTTGCAGGTAGACCTAATTTCCATTACTTTACTTACGATATTTCTTTCTTTGTTGTTCAATGAATGAATGTCTCTTCTTTTTCGTCTCTTACCTCTTTCTGATCTACGACCGCCCTTACTTGTTTTGCTAGCGAAGTAAATCGCTGTGATTAGCATTCTAAGAAGTTGGAATCCTGGCTTTCAATATCCCCCATCGATCATAGAAGCGCGATCTCCTTCATAGCATGTTCCGTTGTTCCTTGATCAGTCAGCCAACCAATTAGTAATGTAATTAATTTCAATCAATAGCCTTATAGCTCATTGAAGTCTTGTTCATCAACTCTCCTCAACTAGGAAAGTAGGCCCAATTGGATATAATGGCAAACAAAGAGGAAATGTGCTCACACGTTCAGATAGTAGCAACCTGATCTATGAAATCTTTGACCAGCCCAAGGGCAGATATTCAATGTCTTTCATATAGTCGGCTAACGAAGCCAATGACTAGCTCTCACGATGTGTCAGAATTGTTCTACGATTTTATGTCAATCTAAAATAAAAGGGCGAGAAAGTACGCTACTTAGAATACGATAGCCCCTCCAAAAAAAGAAGGGAGCAGTTCCGAAGAAAGGAAGTGGGTTGGGTACGACTCTTTCTAGAGCAGCTCAGCTCTTCGGGCGCGCCCGCTTCGCAGCCTAAGCTGGATAAGGAGCTCCCCTATGTTGTCAGTCTAAGGCAGCCCGAATCCGACCGAGGCATTTGTAGTAGCGCTTAGCAGCTCTTTTAGGCTATATATAAGGGTACCCGAACCGGGGGAATTATAGGCAATGAATATTGGAAGGAGTCATAGGCTTTCTTTTTCATCTGGAATTGAACTGTAAGAGAACCAATCCATTGTCTTCGAATAGTCAAGGTATGTCTTTCCAAAGCCAGTTAAGAGATCAGCCTTCGTGGGCAATAGGCCTCGAGCTGGTAGTAGCGGCAAGGTATGAGTGAATACCCGCCTAGCTAACGCTACCTTGCTTTTTCTGGCTTACCTTCGTACCCAACCCACCAACTCCAACTCTTGAACCTGATTCGCCCGGCAATACTCCTATTCTTAGAACTGGGGACTGACTTCAATCCTCTCCCGTTGGTCGAGTTCCTTCCTTCCTCTCGCTGTCGCTCGAGCGTCTTCAATCCTCAACAGCCTTCCTTCGGCGCCTTTGTCTCATATCCCCTACGATAGCTACATAACGTATATATATATATATCCTCCCTTTAGCTCTAGGGAATGATCCTACCTACTCCTATTTACTTTCCTCTAGAACGATGGGATTAGTCTATCACGCTATCTTTACTTTATATATCCACTTCCTTACTTGGGACTTCCTGACTCATCACTTTCCTCTAGCGAGAAAACTCCTACAGGCTAGGACCGCTTGCACGCTCTAAGAGCTGTTGAAGGTATTGCACTAAGAAAGACTCCTGTCGTTGCTAAAGGTAATATGATAGGTTTTGTTTTGGCTTTAAAGACGGCTTTTAATGAAGTCCGTGAAATGTTACTTTTAGTAAGGGGCCTCAGAGTCCATATTAGGTTAGGTATAACTTCAGAAATTGTGTAAGTGAAGTGAAGGCGGATCAAGCTTATACTCTTTATTATCTTGTCTCCACTCCCTCCAACTCAATCAATATGCCAGAAGAATTCCCATCTCTAAAGTCACTCAACATTTCTTTTGTATGTATGCATGCCAACGAGATCTCATGAGAGCAGTAAGCTCACTCACAATCTACGGCTCAATTAGCACTAACCAAAAAGCAAATTAAATCCATCTCATGGAAAAGCAAAGGTAATGACGATCAGCGGCGTGATTCTATGCTCGACTCCATTTCATTAAATATGAACTAATGAAATCACTCTTCTTCCGCTTAGCTACCTGCCTCACTTCGCGCGCAGGAATGGATCTTAGCCTTAAGTTATAGGGCAGATTGCCGGGCCGGCTTTCTTTACTAAACCCTATCAGTAAGGGCTTTTACGGCATAAGGCTTCTTGATCCGATCTCCTTCTTGACGCGCAATACGCACTTTTTTCACTAGAAAGAAAGGAGAATCAGTACTCAAAAAGAAACTAAATATCCCATAGAAGGCGTCATGCCCTTATATATCTATTCAGCTCGTCATATATAGGGTAAGTTGTTCAGTGAAAGCATTCAGAAGAAAATGCCTCTTTCGGTTAGCGGGACCGTTAAATAAACTAATTAAGGCTCCCTTCCCTCTTCCCTTATTGTCAATGGCAATGGACTGCTAGGATAAGGGGATGTTGACGTTGATAAAAACACTTTTCTGATGCAACTCTTATTCTTATATAGGCTATAGGCCTTTGAATTGGAAAGGCCTTCTCTTTCAAAACCATTTCCCCAAAGCATCTCTGATAAAACCTCCCGCACCCTTACACATACACATGTCGGCGTAGGTCACTGTGTCACGCTAAGTAACTGATAGATTCTCTCAATGGGGTTCCCTTCCACCCTATGGTGTCTCTTTTGGAAAGAGGTTTTCTCCGGTAGTCAGTACTTGGGATCTTCGTTCTACATGATGCTGGAATTGGAATCTACTATTTGGAATTGTTAAAGGACAACTGGCGCAAGTCTGCTTTGATGATTGAAGCTTTCGTGAGTAGTTATGCCGGATCCCTCATCCCGTTCATAGAGGAATCCTTTCCCGAAGGGTTTGCCATCAACAAAACAAGAACAAGAAGATTTGAATCCCTTTGGCCTTGTATGGCTCCTCCTAACCTCACTTCCTCCCTTCCTTTGACTTTTGGTTGTAACCCTGGTGGACTTTGACCTGCTCGCACTCACTTACTCCTATTGACTTGAAACTGTACTTCTATTTTAATAATATGCGTAAAGTGAAGGGTTAAGCCTTCAAACCACTGCACTGGATCCACAGCTGGTGAATTTTTCTTTCCTTACCACCTTTCTTTGAACCTCCTCGCGTTTACTTTTGGGTTAACGACTCTGTGATAAAGTCAATGAGAAAGCCTCGGAACGAACCCCAATATTCTCGTCTTTCTGCTCTGCTCTACCCTGGTGATGTACCCTGGGATAGGGATTCTACCCTGGTGTACTGCCTAGTTCAAACTAGGGGATCTAAAGCTCCTCTCTCACTTTGCGCTTGAGCTACCTTTCTCTCAATCTTCGGGTTAAGACAACATAAAGTCTGGAAGGAGAATAGATCTATTCAAGCAAGGTTCCGGCTCGACGCTCAAACTCACTCCCTGCTCTAAAGCAAATTTCTTCAAACCGAAGGAAGGGAAGAGCTCAATCACATCCGGGATGATCCAAGAAGGAGAGCAACTCTCTAAACTAAAAGGACTTGAATGCCAGGCCAGGGTTTGATAAGCTAAATCATCTTTTATAAGAAGGCAGCTACAAAACTTCTCGAAATTCTTCTTTCGAATTAGCGTATATAGATGTACGAAATCGCTCATAGGCAGTAGACTAGAATGAACCTCTGTGCTCTCGCGAGCAGTATTCTATTAATATCTTATTTCCAGAGGAGTTCATCAGAGATCTTGTGTGTATACTTCTGGAAATAGCTGAGAGCAAAAATAGATACTTATTGGAAAGTGAGAGGTTCCTTTCTTTCCTACTACTGAACCCGGAAATTGCGTAGATTGCTTTGCTTGGGATTCCCTAAGTAACAAAACAAATCCCTGTCATTTCACACGGAAAATGGTTTTGAGCGTTCGTTTGAAGTGGACGAACAATCAGCGTACGTAATCGAGTTTCATGCCATCATGTCTTTCTGCCCAGTATTTTTAATATATAAAGTATATAGAACTTTTGTTGACCAACGGAGGGAAAAAAGTTCTATATCAAAAAGCGAAATTGCCTTCTTGCTTTGAATGGCAGAAATAGACTCTTCTTTTCTTGTGCCGCGAAGTCAGATTTTCTCTCCGATCGGTAACCGATTCTACTCCTAGAAGATAGTCTGAGCGCGGAACTGCTTTCCCTTTCCCTTGCTCAAAAGAAGTCTATTGCCACTTCATCGGACGATGTGATAGCATAGTAAGGCACCGTGGAGTCTTATTAAGTAGATGAGAGAACTCCCTTAGTGACCCTTTCAGTCTTATAAGGATAGTATTTGATATCGGAAGAGAGTAACCCCCCGGGTTACTCCCTTCCTCCTATTGAGATAAAGGAACTCTTTCTTTAGACAGAAAAGACCGGTTAGCAGCCATACCTTGACCGTCCAGGAGCCGGGGCCTACGCTAGCGTTCCGTGTTCTAAGGTGCTGTTAAGGACATCCGGAAGAGAGTCACCTCCCAGGTGACTCCCTTCCTCCTCATTGAGATAATAGCTCATTTCTCTTTTTCGCCGTCGTCCTTCATTGAGATAGAGTGAGTGTGCGTGCAGGATGTAGGTAAACTCCTTCATTGCTTCATGGAAAAGGCCGAGTGAAAACGTTCTTTCAACTTCTTAGAACAGGGATTTCGACAATGCTCATTTCCTCATGGGTGATCACTCGCTCTTTATCTAGTAATCCTCTATGGAATGACTAGACGAATTTAGAGTCTGCATGAACTCGACACCGCCTCTCCACGGGTTGCTGTGACTAATCAACTCAGGTCAAGCTATCAATCCCGCCCCCTTACGCGATAGTGCCACCAAGATTTTCGTCTTATACCTGGATGGTTATACTCTTGAATTCAGATATGGGTAATCATTCCATAACTGAAACTTGAGCATAATCTGCCTTCGATTATTAAAATATACAGAAATCGAATTTATATAAATTTTAATAACCTATAATTGCACAATATGACAAAATATGTCATAATTGTACAGTTACATGCCTTGAAGGTAACACAGGATTAGCTGCATTACTTGATAAATATAGACTAACATGCGGACTACGCAAATAATCAACATATCAGTTGATTATAATCATTGTAACAATTAATATTACAACAATTACAAGGTAACTAAGATATAATCTTAGAACACCCTCCATATTATCACCTTATCCTCAGCATTAAATTGTAAATCTAATGTGTTAGTCTATGTTTGTGTATAACATAAGACATACATAACAACAGTCTTTTGAACTGCTAGTTACTGAGATAGCAGGATACATCAAGATTTCTCTTGCATGTAACCATGCCCGACAAGACAGGAACAGAATAGTTCAAGCGAGATCCAGGTTATAGGAGGTGTTCAAAAGCCTCCTGCCATTAGTTGTGACCTTAAGGTACACTTGAATCCAAATAAAATAATTGTGGTTCGAGTCTATAACTCTCATAACTGTAAAACAGCTATGGCACTTCCCCGTCATCCCAGACTATTTGATGACGTGAGCACCACCACAGCTCTGTTATCAGATCATGGTACTGAAGGTAATCCATCCTTCTATGCCATGTCCATGGGATGTAGGAACTTATACGTTAACTCATTAAGTAATTAATATAAGTTACGCTATAATAAGACTTAATACTAATTACATTACAGAAGGAGTAGAGGCTAACTTTAAAAGAGTTTTAACCTCTCAGATTACAGAATTTCTGCTTCTAATCTTTAACATTGGAGATGTTCTAACACTCCATACCATTAACTGGTTTAAATGATTCTTTCTGAGCAAATCAGTTATGAACACTATACCATTTAATGGTTTAGCTGTCTGTCTTATACGTTATGTATGAGATAGACATACGCTTATAAATCTCTTCCTTGTAGCCAGCTAATGGCAGAGAGTATTGTGAACACTCTCCTACCGGGCAGTTGCTAAGAATCTACTGTTCCTACTCTGTTGGGTCAGTTAAGCAAGAGTTAATCTTGTTTAACTGTTCTACCCCCCATGCGGTAACAGTGGTCCTAATAAGACTACTATGGCTGCTGGATGCTTTGAACACAGAAAGTATCTGGTTTGCCGTGTATGCCATATGGTGTAGTAATACATCGTAAGGTGTATATATCGCAGTTAAGGGTAATAGTTGTGGAATATATAGTGTTACCACTATTAGCGTAGTGTTAATACTATCCACCGCTGTTAAGTGAGTACTTATGTGCTCACCCTCAGGGTACATAGTGTTAGTAGTTAGACTTTCACTGTGATTCTACATGAACCGTCACAGGTCATGTATGAATGAAGGCAGTTGTGCCCGCACTTAACTACTTAGTAGCCTATTATATAGGTTTCTAGGCAGTGGAGTGTAGGCCAGACCTCTTAGTCCATTACAAAGCTAATTACAAAGTAAATGGGTAACCAAGAACTGTCTGTAGACATAAGACTAAAGGTACCCCTCAAATCGCAACCGATGCTCAAAGGCGCTATAGTGACCAGAAAAAGGAAGAAGGAGAAACTCCAGGAGGAAAAAGGGACTGAGGAACATCTTGCTGACTCAGAAGGCAAAGTGGAGTCAGTCTGTCAGAGACTTTCGGGACCATTGCTGCTTGAAGGGCCAAAGGTAAATACTAATTACTATGTCTCCAACTCAACTCGGAGCGAGCCAATCAATCTTTGAGCGAGAGGAGAGGGCAGCAAAACACAGGCTGGAATCGAAAGGAATGTTATCCACTAGGAGTACTTTATTTAAATTTAAGTAGCCAGATAATAGTCTCTTTACCTTTACGGTGGAGCAGGAATCGTAAACTTCTAACCCGCGGGAAAACATGGTACACATCCCCATCAGTAATCTATGGATATATTTCCCTTCAAGGGCTAACAATGGGGTGTAATGCTAATATAATAAGCAATTTCTTAGATTTCTTTCTAGCCGGAGTGTAATTCCTGCTATTGCCACTCCTTCAAACAAGTCAAAGCCAGTCAAGCAAGCGGCAGAATAGAGCTATGGATACGGATCGTAGGAAGAGGAAATTTCCTTCCTTCGCCCGCAGAGTCTCCCTTTTTATTGTACAGTGGTGAATATTCATGGTTCCCTGTCCTCGTGTGACTAGTGCCATGTATTGTTTTCACATAAGGAATCGAAAGCACGCCCGTAAGCCAGAAAGCGGTCAGTAGTCACTCTCTTTTAGCTTCACTCGTAGGTATGATGACTAGGAATGAAGTCGCTCGACCGTAGGGAGAGGAAAGTAGAGCGAAAGGAGCTATACAAGTAATGAAGTCACCGGCACTCAAGTGCTTTAGCTTTTCAAGTGCCAGCCCCCGCTCGGACGCCTCCTCTTCCGACTGCACTGCATTAAGGGGGCGTGCGAAATGCGGCTTCGAACAGATGAAAGACCTCATCTCCTGCCGTTCCGCCTTCCTTGGCTTGGAGGTTTTGGCTCAGTCGTCAGGCCAGAGGGCGCGGGCGCGTTGCCAACCTCTCCTCTTCTTCGATGAACATATCAATCTCATGTGCTGGGATCTGGTATTCTTCCTGCAGCGCTTCTCGAATCTCAATCTCCTCCCAATGGGACTTTTTCCTTCCTGCATCTCTCTGGTGCTAGTTGATCCGTTCTTCCTCCATCGATGTGACAACTTCCTCGGCTTCACGTTCTTCCATCTCGGCGTCTCCTTCTCTCCGTACCTCCTCCGCCGTGCTTGACGAACTAGACTCAGACTCTTTTCTTCAAACCTCCCTTCCGGTCGCCTCACTCAAGAACAGACAAGAAAGATCAGGATAATAATGCCTGTTGGGCAGTCGAGAGTACTGTAGGACTAGGGATACAGACATTTGGGTGTGGACTTTCCACGGACGGGACGGACTTTTGTTTCTTGGCTAAGGGTGGTTTACCGGGGTCTTGTAGCGGCATGTTAAAAAAAGAACACCTGTCCCCGGTGCCTTCTTTCCGGCTGTTTTGGTCTGTTCTGAAAAAACGCTCAAACTCGAAACCGCTTAGCAAACTCGGCAGCACCTTTATCTGAGATCAGTGACTTTTGATATGAAATTGTCACGAGCAAGCATCCCCTTCTTTACTTGAAGACCGGGTAGACTTCTTACTTTACAATTTCCTTTTAGCTTATTTGCAAAAGACCTTTTATTGATTACTCTAGGTGGGGACAAACTATAGGGACTATCGCTTGATAGCTTTCTACTGTCACATTCCCTACTACAGGCTGGAAACTGGGACTTGATCAATATGGGATAGGCTATTTAACTTGCTTAACTAGTCCGAAGCTTTTATTATCTGATTCTTCCTAATTCAAGGTCATATCACTCGGGGGCAAACGAACGACTACGTGATGGGAAAAGAAAGTACTATCGCTTACGTGACAGAGCCCGGGAAAGCGAAAGCTGTGCTGTCCTTACTTCTTCTTATACCCTTGCAGGCAAAATAAGGCATACCAATGCCAAAGGGATGACCGGATGAAGCCTTCGAAGCGGGTTGGGTTGGGGCTCCTATCTCGTTCCCAAAGAGTGGAAGGTCGATTCAAGTAGATTGGATGGATCCTCTATCTCATCCTTACTCGGCGGGTATGACCCCTGAGGTCAATGAGTCCAGTTGCTCGTCTACACCTAAGCCCTGTCATGCTATCGGCTGGAAATCCAGTGGCATTTGCCTCAGCTTTTTCCTCTTCGTCCCCGTACTCGTCAATGTTGAAAATCCCTATCATACTAAAATATAACAATATAGTAGTCTAGAATAGATAGCTGGTTGATGTCAGAAGATAGGTGTCAGTCAGGTTCAGAATTGGATCACTAACCCGAAGCAGCCTTTCTCAGAGTGGAATCGGTAATTGCGATGCGAATGGTTTAAGAATCTCTATGAAGCGTTGCTGAAGACCTTCATCGCGCAAAGCCAGACCTTTTTTTCGTTGGGTGATGGCTAAATAACCAGCAAGCCAGTCCTACAGTCTTTCTTTCCCCCGGGGCAGTGATAAGGGGAACCGCTGGAAAACAAGAAAGGCTGATCCCTTCCTCTCCGCTTTCAGCTGGTTGAAGTCGAGTTGCCTGACACTCCTTCCTTTGAAAGGAGCTTCTCGCCTGACCCTAAGCTCTTTTTCCGGCTTTCCCGATTAGATCAGTTTAGACCTGACCTTGGGATTGGCTAGTGCCCTTTAACTTTAAGGCTGACCCTTTCCCTTTCTCTTCCCCCCGATCCCACTCATTGTCTTCACCCGAGCAAAGATCTTCGAATTGCGTACAAAAGGAAGTTGCTGTCGGATCTCCCGATGTTGGTATGGTATGACAAGACCCGGACTTAGGCGTGACACTCATCTATTCAACCCGACTTGACCTCCTCGAATGTGATCTGCTCGTAGTCATAGTCAAAGCTCGGGCTGAGGCTTCTTCACCCCTTCAAAGTCAGAGTCGGAACTATTGAATTGAACCTCTTCCACGCGGGAAAGCTGCAGTCCTGACTGCCTCACTCTCTGGATTGCTGTCTGGCTTTGTTGGTTGCTTTCTTCTAGCTGGAAAGAGTGCTGGAAGAGCCCTCCCCGTCTGAAGAGAAGAGATCCCTACTCTCGCTTTGTTAATTGGCCTTTTGTGCCTGTTATGATCTCTCTTCGTCTTTGACTTCGTCCGTCCTATTCATATATCAAGATCGGGGGATCAAGAATCCAGTACTAATGTTCAATCTTTGTCTCTTTCCGTGTGTGCCAGCTTTCTTGAGGGGCGGCGGGCCTTCTCTTTTTCATTGTCTTTTTCTCTGCTTCTTGCCATTCCTAGGTGTAGCTTCTCTTCCTCTGGTTGAGTGGTATGGCATTCTTCTCCTGGAATGGAACAAAAGAATTTCCATCCCCCTATCTTCCAAGATGATGGCCCGGCTAGTCACTGATCTTTCCCAAAGTCAAGTTCGTTTCGCTTAAAAATGGTTCGAACTAAGACATAGATGATGGCCGGGCTGGGAACTCTTTCTTCTCGCTCCTCACTGAGCGAATGTGCGACCTCTCTCTCTCCTTTGATCCCTGACCTAAACTCTTTTGTAGGCTACTCTTCTACCATTAAATGCTATACTAATACTATAAGTTAAAGTTAAGTTTGGTTTTTTAGCTTGCGTTTATCCTTTCGTTCACTCGGCCTTCAAAGAAAGATGGATGGGGAAATGGCATAGTAGGTGAGACCCCATACCTGAGAGAATGTGGGCCCTAATCCCGTTTGTCCTTGGCTGGCCCTCCCCTCCCTTTTTTCCCGAATTCCCTTAAAGAAGGGGAGGACGCTTCTAGCTGTTTTGGCTAAGAAGCCGAAGGAAGAGAAAGACTGCTAAACTTATTATAGGACAGGAGATATAGTGATTTATTCACCACTTGACTTTGAGATACGAGAGTGAAGCCCTAGTCTAGAAGCATCCTTGATTTACGAAAGAGTCTAATTCAAATGCCAGTCTACTCTCCGCCTGCTGGAAGTAGGAGATAGGATAAGATAAGTCAAAGTAAGGATCGCTAGGTACGTAGTCGCTTTAGCGAAGCTTATGGCTAGTGAAAAGAGAAGAAAGCATTGAAAGCCTAGTCAGTCCTTCCTTTCAAGGAAGGCCATACGTCTCATTCATGAACTTCATCGATAGGCCTCGGGTGAAGGGACATCACTCTCTCCTTGGATCAATGCCCCCATCAAGCAATCTTCGCGCCAGAAATCACCTCCGTCAGATTCAAAATAAGGATAAACCAGACCTAGTTCCCCTTCTATAAGTAAGGTACTAATGAAAGTCTAGTCAGTCTCGCTAGTGACCTTCAATTGGAAGAAAGGATAGTTCAGTAAGCTTTCTTAGCCTTCTATCATTTACCATTCCATTTACAAGCGGGGGGAAGATCGGTACATCGATTCATCGGCCAGCCTGCCTCTTGAAGGAAGGAGTCGAGCAAAGGGCTAGTACGAGCATCTTCATGAAGCTAGCGAGCGGCTGAGGAAGTGACTTGGGGTTGGGCCCCCTTGGATCAGGTATGGGCGTTCAGGCTCATCGCTATAAGGAAGAACACTCAAATCTCCCTCAGGTACTTGTTGCTTTCGAGAGAGAGCCTGCTTTATTGGAACTTCCTACGTGATAAGGCATCCCCCCAGACCTAAATGGCGTGACCTCCGCTGATATCCGACCTTCTAACCACTGAAAGTGAAATCTCTGAAGAGAAGAACTGCACTTGTACACTTGATTTTGCCCAAGGGTCATGTGCCCTTGAACTCCTTTCAAAGACCCAGAAGTCTTCGACTACCTTTACTTTGATACTTTGAAGAAGAAGAAGATTCAGCCGGCTACCACTTTAGTGGAGCACCGTGAGAAGGCGCCTATTTTTGACTTCTTTTTCATGATCTCAAGACAACTTCAGCAAAGCGATTCACAAAGGGATCCGAACAGAAATCCTCGTATCTTCTTTTAATTATATTATATATAGATACGATACCTGTACAAATGAACATATATGTTATAGGAATCTCCGTTATTGAATCATTCACAGCACAGTCCATATCATTATCCTTACATTTACAAAGAAAGTCTTCAAAAAGAAGATCTAAGAAAGACGGTCTTAAGACTTTTTTAGTTCTTTTCATTGACATAGATACAAGTACTCTGCTAGGATGATGCAGGGGAAATGGTCGGGATAGCTCAGTTGGTAGAGCAGAGGACTGAAAATCCTCGTGTCACCAGTTCAAATCTGGTTCCTGACACGTTAATAATGTATCGGATATCTATGAATACCTCATCCTCAGTTCCAATAGAAACCGGGGTCTGGGGATCAAAGATCCAGCAACAACACTCCTACCCTACATAACCCCTTCACCATACTGACCGACCCTATCACCAACCCCCAAGAAGATGCTTCAACCTCAACCCCTACCCCGCCTATGCCCTCTGTGATAGGCCCACCATCAAGATGCGTCTACACTACTAAATTCCTCCCCCCATCCACTTGACCAAGTTATAAGGCAGACTACTGTAACTACTAATTCCACTACTAAAGACAAGAGGCGGGAGGATCCTTCCCCATCCCAATCCACTCAATCCCCTAATCCAATCCATGTCCTCCTCCCCCAACATCCTTTTATGGAACACTAGGGGTTGGCATCTTCATGCCAAGGTTGATGAGTGTCGCTCACTCATCAATGACCACCACCTTGATATTGTTTGCCTAGTGGAAACCACCCCACTTGACCAACAACTCCTACCGTTTCAAATACATTCGGGTGAAACCCACAACTTCAACATTTCCATTGGGGGTAGAATCCTTATCAAGTGGAACGCCTCTCTCTTCTCGCTTCAAACTATCCAAGCATCTCCCCAATTCATCCACTGCCTCCTTTCCGGCCAATCCACTCCCCCATTCTACCTAACTGTGGTGTATGCTTTCCATGATAGTTCTTCCAAGGCTTCATTGTGGGCGGACCTTGCCAAGCTGAACCCCACCAACAACCACCCTTGGCTCATGGTGGGAGACTTGAATAGGGGGCCCCAGAGGGGGTTGACTCCATGGAGAAATGAGGTTGAAACCCTCCACCGTGGCGCAATATCAAACTCTTTCATGACTTCTTGACAGCTTGGACGACATTCCTAGTTGTGGACCGGTCCAACAAACGCCCATCTGAGCCTATTGTCTGCAAACTCGACAGAGTACTTACTATCTAACCCCGATGGGATCCACTCATTCCCTTGCTCCTATGCCAGTTTCATTCCCAACCCCTTTTCCGACCACAACCTGAGTATGATCTCCAACCTCAAAACACATCAAAACCCTCATTTCCATTCCAAGGACCAAGGTTCCCGGCTTCTATGATATTGTTTCCAAAGTATGGTCTGGTTGCTGGTGATCCTATCTTCTCCCTCCTTTCTAGACTGAAAGCTCTCAAGCAGGAGCTTCAGCATTGGAACAGCCAATTTCCTAACTTGCTCCAATCCAATATATCTCAAGCCAAGGACGATTTCCACAACATACACTCCCAACTCATATCAGACCCTTTGAACGCTGCTCTCATTGAGTTCAGAAGTTCCCCTTCGTTCAACTCACAAAGAAGTTCCCCCCCATCAACCTTGATTATTGGTTTCAAAGAAAGAAGTAATGGGCTTATGACCAATGTTCATTACCTTATTGACTTCACTCGAATCAAAAGAAAAGAAAGACTTCCTTTCATCAGAATCAGAAATCATTCACCATTTGCATTCGATCGATAAGCCTATCTTCTTGACTTCTTGAGTCAGATTCCCATAGGTTATTAGTAGCCTGAAAGCTTTTTTTGGGGAAGAATAGGGGGCCCCCTCTGGGGATCTTGATTCTATTCTATGCAACTGATTTTTCTTTGATTCTTTTCTTCATTTTGTGAACCCGGCCTTCATAGAATCTTGACAACTTAAGGAAGTCGACAAGAGCAACTCTCTGCTGAAGGAAGAAGTGAATTGTTTGACAGCCGAGCGAGATGAGCTAGAGAAGAAAAGAAGCTCAAGGACTCAGATGCTCTACTGGCTGCTCAAGGCGATGAGCTCAACCCTTCCCGAGTGGAGGCTAACTCACTTCACGTAAAGAACGAAAGTCTCACAGCTGAATAATGGAAATGAAATCAAAAGTGTTGTGATGAACGAATTGCAGAAAGCCTCTCGGACAAGAGAGGAAGAAGTCATTTCCCTTAGAAAGCAGCTGGACAGGGCCACTAGCAATCAGTAGCTAACGAGATCAAGCTTGGACTCGAGGTTAAGAAGCTTCGATCTCGGATCTGTCATCAATGAGGTAAGCAGGGTGGCTCAGGTCGTTGACGAGATGTTCCCAAAGGAGCCCGAGCAAAAGAAAGCCTAAATGGAAATTCCCACTCCATATATCTGACGAGCCGTTTGAATTGTTCAAAGAGAGGGACTTGTTCGCCAAGCTGCAGTCTGACGCTTTGTTTGAGGGCTTCCTGGCTGCAAAGACATTGGCTCGGCAAAAAAGGAACTTCTAACTGTCGATCAGCTAGAAGAGATCTAGACTATAGTAATAAGTAATAAGAGTAATAAGGCCTTCAAGATAGAGACCACAGATCTAATCAAGGATCAGACCTTTTTCGAGATAAAGGAGAAAGTATGGGACTGAATGTCACTCTTAGTATCTGTACGTTTCATCACTTTATTCCTCATATATCTTTATTCAGAAGTTCCCCATCGTTCCCCAGCCCCCTTTCTTTTTCTTCTATCGATATGGAACAAGACTTCCGAGTCACACGACTCGAGGAGGATAGGAAGGTGGAAACAGCCACCATGTACTTGACGGATGATGCCAAACTCTGGTTAGGACCAAATATGAGGACATTCAAAGGGGATATGTTTCATCGAAAATTGGGATAGCCTAAAGAAGGAACTGAAGGCCCAATTCCTGCCCGAGAACGTCGATCTTATTGCTCGTAGGCAGCTGAGAAACCTACGACACACGAGCAAGAGAATATGTAATTTTGCTCCGATATACGGGACATGTCGGACAAGCTGTTCCATTTTATGGAGGGACTCAAACCATGGGCTCAGCTAGAACTCCAAAGGAGGGGAGTTCCAGACTTGGCCTCAGCGTGCTCCGCGGCCGAAAGGAGGATTACTCCATCAGGAGCCAAGCCGGAAACCGCCCCCAGGAACCCCTCAACTCGAGGGGATCAGCGAACAATGTACCTGAGTTTCTAATCCCGATGGTGATCCAAAGATGCACGGTCAGTTAGTTTGTTCATCAAACAGGCATGAGAGTTGAGTACTATCATCCAAAGACGAGAATATAGCAATTCCTTACTCTGTACAAAAGATTAGTTTTTCCACTCAGGTGCTATAGGCGGGCTCTATTTCGGGGTCTCTTCTGGTCCAAGGAAAGGAGTCAAGCCCTTCACTCCATAAAATGGACGCGCTCATCTCATTCCCCGGCGTTCACTGAACCGGGGGTCAACATTTTATTTGTGAGAATCTTCCCAGGTAGGGAACTCCAGGACATACCAGGCAATATACTGATTCATTATAATCTTGATGGTTGTAAGGACGGGTCTGAGCATAAGCCCATTCCCTTCCCATTTCCCCCCGGCCTTAGGCTATGTCAAACCTTTAGACCAAACCAAGAATTCATTACCTGCGCATCCACCCAATAACCAGCTTGCTGGAAGAATTGGCAGCCTCCAGTGCTGTCCAAGGATCGCAGCTCAATTGGTAACACTTTATTGAAAATGCCAAAACGGACAAGTGAGAAACTTGTCTGTTTGACCTTCCAACTCGTGTTAACGACTGGACTACTCTCCAAGGTATTGAGTGTTTTACCCATGGATATAATATAACAAGATTATACCAATGGAAATAATCTAACCACTGAAACCCGACCTCAGAGCTGTGTGTACTCCAAGGTCCTCCAGCTCCTTTGAGAAAGAAACTTCTTCAGAGGGCAGTTGTAACTCCTTAGACTTTAGTGCATCTACTAAGAAACGCACTAAATAGGAGATAGGAATCCAATGGACATCCTTCTGAAAACCACAGGTCTGAAGGAAGGCTAAAGCTCTACTGCACCAGCTTAAGAATGAGCATAAAATTGGACTTCCAATTTTATGTCACTCTTAGCTGGACAATCTAGCTTTTACAGATTATATCCAATTTAGTATTGGCAATGAGAAAATCATCACCGAACACAGCATAATCTCGGAATATCATTCCTGGGTTACCTGTTCGGCTGTACACCAAATCAAGAAATGGTGCAACAGCGAAAAGAAAAGCCAAGGTGCATGATAATCGAGAAACTGTTTTGCAACTAATGAAACCATAACCTAGTCAATCTCTTAACAAAGAGAAACTTTGAAAAGATCGAAACTAGGCAGGAATTCATCGATGCAGAAACAGAGTTTCGGTTAGATAGAATGCACACCAATTCGAAATAACACTGACCACTTACCAATGGTCGATGTTAAATCGAAGAAGTAGCATTTATCTTGCCAACTAGATAATATAGATGTTAACTAATTAAACGTCCGGTAGTTGCTGCAATAATGCCGCTAACCACTTATGAAGAGACGATAATAGTCTCTGACTAACTACGTTACCAATGGCATACAAGCACACTTGCCATCACCTTTAAACTAAACCTTCCTTCCTATTATACCTTCTACATATAGGATGTTAAGAAGGCAACTTGGATTTATGCAAGACTCGAACTATTCGAGCTTAACATTTGAAAGACCTTATTCAATCATAAGCATATCTGATATAAAACCAAATAATGCTCTGACTCTCTTCCCGACTAATTTAGTCGAATAAGAGTATAAGGAATTCCAAGAAGGTATCCACTGTAAACCTTGTTGTAGAGGAATACAATGGATCTCAGGGTTTGAAAAACGTGAACTAAAGTTTACACTTTAGCTCACAGACAAAGAATATACCTAATCTATATCCTTTACTAATAATTCAAGGATACCCTGATCTAATTTAAGGAGAGGAATATGAGAAGACTTACGCCTTAACTCACACACTTTCTAACAAACAGATATTCATTATAATCAAGATAAAGATAAGTCCGATCGAAATGAATGGAACAAATATGTTCTCACGGGCGCCAGAAAGAGCCGGGAATTCCCCGAAAAACCAATAGCGGTTTGTCCTAGGTAACCTATATCCAATTGAGAAGGTATAACTCAGTCGGTTAGAGTGCGAGACTTTTCATATCGAGGCCGTAGGTTAGAATCCTACTACCTTACAAAATGATCCTTATACTAGGATGGGTTGAATCGAACAACCATTCTCATTACAACAAAATTCTGTCTTTCCTTTAGACGACATCCTCTTATTATTGCCGACTACTAGAATCGAACTAGTGCCCAGTAATGACAAGTTACCTATTCTAACATTCCACTAAAAGACCTCTGAAGAAGTTCCCCAAACCCCCTATTTCACCTTCATAAAGAATATCGGGACTTGGCTGAGGCATGCCTCTGAGTTCCTACTTTGAATGATGGGAATTTGCTATTCTCAAAGATAGACTTTCACCCGGTCCCTACTTTCTCAGAAGAGCTGTCCTCAGCTCGACTACTACTCTTCGTCAGAGGCCCTGTCTCGGCTGTTGCCTCTTATTGACTGTGTGCCATTACTATTACTGACCTCAGCTGTCTAGCCGGACTGTTCGTCCTGCCCACTGACGCTCTGCCTCTAATGCTACTCGTCTTGCTGCTCTAACCTTGGACGTGCTGGTTCGGCGAAGTCGATTTCCAAAACCAGATTCGGAATTAGAAGAAGAAGGCCTGGCTTTCGCTACCTCTGTGACCGCTAGAAGTCAGGTACGTCCATTATGAATCCGAGTGCTAGGCCGATACGGCATGCCTTGGTTTTGGAATGATGTGTGCTGTTGGAAGTGCAAAATGTAACAACAAAATGTAACACCTTTTGTTGTTACATTTTGTTTTGGTGTTACATTTTGCACTGGCATCTGTCTTTCAAAAGTCTAGATCGGATTTCTATCCGGGTAGGAGGAGCATGTGACTGACCATTGAGGTTGACTAGGCAGGCTCCTCCTTATAAGCTCCTCTTTTGTCTTGCTTCTGCTGTCCTAGCATGCCTTGTGATGTCTTTGTCTAAGCTGGGTAAGTAGGAGTCAGCCTTCCAACTTCCTGAGGAGCGAGGGGAAGCTCTTCCTCTTATGGAAGAGGGAGTCCACCGACCTAGCTTATAAGGAGCAGTCTTTGGCTCACCTGAATGTTTCCGTCACGAAAGCGCTCTGAGTTCAGTTCGGTAGAACTCCACACCTCTACGCCGGGGGGTGCCGCCTTCTATGAGGGCTCTTCAGTAAGAAGGTCCAGTTCCTAAATCTCTTTCGGCGAAGGTCCTTATTAGCTAGGTGAGCGGGAGGTCAAATCCTGAACTTTCAGCTTTTTGCTGAGGAGATTCTTTCCTTTCCTTCCTTATCAGAGAGGGGCCCTTAGGGAGCGGGGCTGATTTATGGAATGGAAATAGTCAAATTGAAATAGTCAAATGTCGAATTGAGCTCAGTCTTCCAATCGTATATAACTCCGATCCCCTTCCCTCCTAGTCCCTTTCTTCCTCCAGCAGCCTATTCTTTCACAGCTTCTATGCCGGCTGAAAGTGTTCAAAGTTCCCAACAGAGGGGGCCCCCGGTCAGCAAATCAGCCTCGCATCCTATCGATAGCGATTTCAATCACCTCCCCAACCCTAACCTTTTCTGGGAAATCGATCGTGACAAGTCGACCTAATGAAAGCACCTGTAGATTGTAGATAGAAGCCCCTTGTCGACTCATCCTCAATGCCGATCATTGCCTAGTTCAGTCGCTTGTCTGCCACTTCCCATGCCCGAGATTCCCTTATGGGTAGCATCCTACAAAAGAGATATTTGTGGTCAACTTCTATTCTGCTTGTTGGAAGCTTTTTCCGGATCTCTTCCCTGGTTGGAATCGAAAATGTACCAGGGGCCCCCCCATATAGTAAGGGGTATGGAATGGAAAAAACAGAAGGGAGGGGGGGGTATCTGAATAAGATCCTCAAGGTAGCCACTGGCGGTCTAACCAAGGAAACCTGTATCGCTGGCTACCTCTTTTCGCGGAGGGTAATGCGTTTGGCTCGACGTTCTGGATTGTTGTTCACCGCCCTTTATGGTTGAGCAGTGTTCAACATCCCTAATGAAGGCCTATGGGGGTGAAAGAGCTCCCCATGCGCTATTACCTGTTCCGATTTCTCTCAATCTTCGATATCCTGTCCTAAGTCTGAACGGGATTGGTACTGTCTCTGACAGCTTACCACAGGTTTCAATCAGTTCCGAACCATCTATCAGTCAGATTCCGTAGCCTCTGAAAGTCAGATTCCGAAACCTCTGACTCTGACCCTCCGAAAGAGACATTACGGACCATCTGTCAGTCAGATTCCGTACATCCTGAAAGCTGAAAGTCACATGCCGGACCTGCCTTCCCGGAAAGCACGAGCATACAGATTCGTAGTGTTCGTTCGGAGATTCCACTATACCCTTTTCACTCGGGAAAGCAACTGACGCCTATACTCTTTTTCTTGAATCAAAGAGGAAGGACAAGAGCTCGGACAACAACGATCACAAGAAGAATAGAACTACTGACTAGCTATCTGACAGTAGTGAAGATATGCGAAAGAGGGAGAATGCTGTAGTTTATGAAAGAGCTAATGAAAGAGCTGCAGTAAGAGATTTCATTCTCAAGAATGTTCAAGATTTCCATCTCCATCACCACGTGTCTCGTCCATCTTATCGGTATCATAAACCCTATCCGGCTTGGATCGATAGTATACCATTTCCGCCTGGGTATGTAATGCCTTAAGAAAGTATGTTCAACGCTTTGGGCAACCCCTTGGCTTCTTTCCTGTTGCGGAGAGACCCTTAAGAATGGAGCATTATCACGGATCTGTTTATAGAGTTTCTTCCTTTACAAAATATCTATTCCTTTTTAATAGAAAGTCTAGCTGCTCCCTTACCTAACCTATAAGGGTTGTAAGCATTCCAGTCTCCCTTGTTCGGAAAGATGTTCACTCGAACACTTCCTAGCTGCATCACCTCTTGTTATAGGCGAAAAAAGCTCTTCTCTTTGCCAGACACTCACTTGAACTTATCCGCTGGGGAATGTTCCCTAGTATGTTCGTTTCTCATGCATCTTCGCCTAGAGTTTGAGTCCATCAGAGGCCAGCTCCTGCGTAAATCTCCTCTGTCTACTCTAGATGTTGCACTTTCAGAGTTTATAGCTGAAGAGATTCGTCTGCAAGTCCTGGGCTCCCCCCGTCCTGCTATTCCTGACTTTAGGCAAAGAAAGATCATGCCGAATGGGACAGAAAATGCTAATGAAGAAGGATGATTCTGAAAAGCCGAACATTCCCATTAATAGAAGCAAGGGGATTGGTTCCTATGATGAGAAGACAGGCCATAGAGGGGTACAGCATCCTTTCCAAACGTGGAAACCACTGATTGGAACGAGCGACCTCCTCCAAGCCGACTCTATATCAGATACCGGCTCTACAGAAGGAACGAACAGCAATAAGCTTCCCTAACCTACCGGCTCTAAGCCGGCTAAGCGATACGGAAATACTCCTAGACCTGCAAGCACAGGAACTCCCTCACACCCCGCGCGTCAGGCACCTCTTAACAGTCAAAAGTGCCTCCTTGGCTTACCGGGCGGATTCAATATCCATAGCAGTGGATGAAGTGCATCCATTCTAAGATCGGACATTAAGTATAAGTATGTGAGTTGCTTCTTCTTTTAGATTAGAGCGAGCTCTCTCAGTCCCATTCCTGATCAACCTCGCATCAAATTTCTTGCTTATCTTCTTCCTTTCGCTCCCCTTAATTAAATAGGAATTCTTCTATTCAATTCACTTTTGTTTTGAAAAGACCTGGCTACAAAGCTATCTAATGCCAAAGCTCATTAGAGGCATTCCACTTCCCATGAGATGTCTGACGTTCATGATGGCATTTAGATGGCTCTGCTCTGTAGCCAGAGTCGAGTAAGGAGCGAAGGATATAAGGGATGAAAAGGTCAAGACTAAAGTGAGCAATCAAAAGAATATTGGAATTGGAACTAGGGACTGCCATTTCGCTAGATACCAGAAAGAAGGAAAGAGAGGTAGCATAAGGTAGTTTCAGTCACCCGGGAGGAAGAAGAGCTATTCTGCTTAGCAGCGGAAGGGAGAGGTGGGAAAGGTGAAGGAAGTGACTGATTCAATGCTGAAAGAAGGCGAGGCGAGTGCCATCGATTTAGCTGTTGATGGCGTAATCGCTCTTTATTGAATCGCATTTTCAAAGCAAATGAATAGATTCTCCGGCAAGGCTACTAGAATATCCACACTCGGCTCAAGCCCAAGGCAATAACGACCAGGCGCAAGGGAAAGCCAGTCAGTTTCTTTCTTTCTGTGAGTCAGACAAAGGGGATATCAGCAGTGTAAGCAAGCGACGGTGACCCTCAAGATCAGCCCATTATTCAGCCATTCTAGCGCCTTTAGATGGCAGACCAGTCAAAAACAAAAAGTGGAAGTTGATGTTTATGCTAGTTTTGTTCCAGCCAGTGGAAAGAAAGGTGATATCCATTGTAGCAGTCTTTCCTAGTCCCGGGGCCCCAAAAGGGGAATGGAATAGAAAACCCTCCGTGTGAAGAAAACAGTGATGGCATGTTTCCTTGTCAACTCATCAGTAGCCACTGAGGAATCATTTGACCCAGCCGGGACTCTTCTCAAAGTCCCTGCCAGCGAGTCGATGTTCGTCGACTCACATTCACCCACATGAGGAAGATCTTGTCTTCCACATAGGAAATCTAGGTGCCCTCCTATGGGCGGAATGGATGCAAGGCTTCCTTTTCGGGTGAATCGATTTCCTTTCAGAATTGGGGGAGTCTCTAACTGTACCAAAACACTGCTCTTTTGATCTCAGATCTAAGCTCGCCAGCCATCCACACCGCACAAACCTCTACGAGAAAGATCAATGTCTTTCTAACACAAAATCCCTCTCCCCTTCATCTGATCCTGGTCCGGTTCTTTCTCGACATAGGCTTGTCGGAATGAGAAGAAGACGTATTATGGTGTAATAAAGAAGAAAGATATGAATTGGAAGTGAGATGAACTAAAGACCTAATCAGAACATTAGGACATAGTTTTCCTCTTTTCGGCCAGTGTGAAGTAACAATGCCACCTGTCGGAGAAAGCGATAGGAATTGATCAAACATTTTCGAGAGCAGGAACATTCTTTGACTGAGAAAATGTGTAAGTGAACCGGCGACCTAGGCTCTCTTTAGTCATAGGGTAGTGGAAGGACGCAGGGGGATCGGAAAAGGTCAGCTACAGACAGGTCCTCGAGTGGAGGATCGTACTTGGTGTGGTGAGATTGCGCGTAGGCGCAGGCTCTGTGATAATGATAGGTCTCTGTGTTTGGAAGCCTTTCACTTTCGCCTACGAGTTTCTTTCGCAGAATAGCTAGTTCTGTTTACGCGGATGGACGTGTACGAGACCAATTTTGAACTACGCTGTTGGGCAGCCTGCCATCACAGGTGGTCGGAGTTCACTCGCAAAAGTTTCGTTGAATCGTCTGTGTAGTCTCGCCATCATCGATGCAATTAGTTCTTTCTCGATCCTTGCATTCTCTTTTTTTTTTTTCAAAAATAAGTGCATTTCCGGAGTAGCGGGAAGAGAAAGCTAGCCGACAACCCCCTTACCTTAATACGAGCACTAGGGCTAGGGAAAGCAGGCTATCTACCGCCTTTCACCCCGATTACGTAATATCGTAAAGTAAAGAAGAGTTGTGTCTTTCTTCATTCAAGTAAGATAGTGTAGTTATGCTAGCTAGTGTAGCTATATAGTAACTATATCTATAGCTAGTGTAGCTACTAAAATAAAGTAGACTTTATAACATATCTGCCCTACTAAACGTAAGTCAGTTCACCAGTCCTCATAGGTCTTGTCAGAGCCTACTCTTTGAATTGAACCGTTTCGTTCGGACCCGACGGTCTACTCAATTTCTTGAGTTCTGTTATCGACTGATCCAAAGGATTTATCTATCTGTCCTTGCCTTAAGGCAATCAGTCCCTTGCTGCGCACCTGTGCTTCGGCTTAGTTTACTACTTTATTTCACGTTCTTTCACGGGATTTTACATTGTAATAAAGAGTCTTCCTTGCTTCTTACCTAATAACCCGGAAATCGTAGACAGATTGACCAGTTGATTAGGTAAGGGATTCCTTTCTTCTTTCTGTGCTGCGCTTTACTTTGGTTTTGACCTGGTTGGCATAGAACTCTACGATGTTCTTTCCTCTGGAGAGGTGTCGTATGATAGTTGTGGTACATAACGTCCTTACCAGATGCTATGTACAGAGGTATACGCCTATCTTATATTCGGGTCTTTCCTCTGCTGTTAGTCGCTTAGTGCTACTTCCCTTGTTTACTGATGGATGACCAAGGGGGATTCTTGTTGGCTGACGAAATGGGAAAGGTTGCTTATATAGAGAGAGTTACCCAATCTAACTAAATGTTACTCCTAATCACATTCCCACGGTACTGAACTCTAAGAGGGTAGGAACCCCCTGCCACCTCTTCTCCCGTAAATCCCATAGGAATCCTCCTTTATTCCAAACGGAAAGGAGGGGGCGACTGCTGATCGCCCTGCGGTCACGAATAGCCAGCCTTCAATATCTTGTCTATAAGTCGGGTGAGGACTAGCTCTCTTAGGTTGAACCCTGGTTCGTGTTGAAGTGTAGCTACGTCCCGTAAGGTCACTTTACCCGAATACCTTACTTACATGGAACTACCCTCAACTTGATCCATCCCAATGATGGTAGGTAGGCAACTCTTTTCCGAGAGCGCGGTTGATAAATATTTTGTATTGAAAACCTGGGACTCTGTCCGCTTCCGTCGAATGGCTGCTAACCATTAACCATTATTCTGGGTGGATCTTGCAACGATACCCTTAGCCCAAAGCAAAGTCTTTATAGCCAATCCCCGGTGATTGATATTTATTAACTAATTCCACCAGGATAGAATAAGGCTATAAGCAAACCATTGAGAACCCTATAGCCCTGCCAGCAAGGCAACTAACCCTTCGCTTAAAGATTCTATTCTAGAGTAAGTTTCCTTGAGAAGGCTTAAAGCTCTACCTTGCAGTTCTAAGTCTAGAAGCAATTCCCGTCCTTGTCTGTCTTTTGGGCTATTCGTTCTTTCCTTCAGTTGGTTCGGAGAGAAAGGGAGGTATAGCACCATTTCCTACGCCCTATGCTTTAGTCGTAGCTTTTTCAGGGGCCATTCCTACACCTTCAAGGGTTCTCCAACTTTTAAAAGCCAGGCCAATAAATAAGGCTAGCAGTTACTTACCCTCTTTGAAAAGAACCTATTTGACAAAGAGCTTATTCGTATACCGATTCTAGCACAAGAGCCAAAGAGCGTATTTGAAAACTAAGTTTCTTACGAAAGAGGGCATTCGTGAACAATAGGTGCCAGGTTGCGCCTGTGTGATATGACCGGGCTTTCAGTCGACGTGAGGCACTCTTTCTCTTATATAGGCTATATTGCAGACGATTGGGGGCATCCAGCTCTAAAGCGAAAGCGGTAGAACAAAGAGAATCTTCTTCTGAACTTGTTCGAGGAGGTGGCTTAAAAGCAGCTCCTTTAAAGACATCCATGCCACCGTAAAGTTAAAGTAAGAAGTCCCACTGCTTTGATTCCCCTAAGCGAGAAAACTACAAGCGCTAACGCGCCCCCCTGTAGTTTACATAAGTTTCGAAAGAGCATTTTAGGCTGCGCTAACGCGCACAACTGAAGAACGTCAGTGGAGCGCAGCTCAAGGAGTTGCTTCGCTTGCACCTTTCAGATTGATTGAGTTAGCCGTAGATCCCACTCTTTTGACCTTCCCTACCCCTTTCGCCTCAGCCCACAAGAAATGACGTAAGTAGTAGTGCGGGCAAGAAATTGTTTTTTTCGGCTCCCATCCCTCTCACGAAGAGACGAATTCGTCGTTCATTGCTTAGGAAGCCAGCATTTACAGTGACAGAGATCGGGCTTTGATGGAATACTTCAATCAAGAAGAAATTCCATTTAGTCGGGTGTAGGTCTGGGATCGCCCCCTTTCGGGTTCAAGAATAAAGCCCTTCAAAAGCCTTAGGGCACTCCTATCACAAGCCATTCAATGGCACCAGCCAGCTCGTGCATACCAAAGTTTAGGTTCTATTGATCTTCCTAGTCGTATTCGTTCCAGGCCTTGGCAGCTATTCAGTGGAGTTGACTAAGGGATGGCCTGCCTCCTCACCGGCCAATGGGTAGCTTCGAACAGAAAGATCCGGGGCCAATCCACTCAGGAACTCATACTACAGAAGGAGTCGCTATCAATCAAAGATAGATCAAAGGCATATCTGGTAAATTCTAAGTATCAACATCTGCTATTCCACTAAAAATCCCAGGCCTAGTGCTTTTGGAATTTAAGAATTCGCTTTCGCTCCTACCTACCCGAACTCCAACTTGTTCTGGGTTAAGTCCCATACGTATTTGCCTTACTTCTTCGATCCGGGAAGAGAATCAGTCTTTCTTAATGCAGGTAGAAGGAATATTTTTTTTTTTTTTTCCTCATCCGAACCATCTAACTAAGGCTTCACTCCCTCCCACGGTTCTTACCGTAGGGCAAGAATGTACGAGCGTAAGACTTGGAGCGAAACAGGGTTTTGAACTCACTTTTCTTTTATGACCTGCCTTTTACTTATTACTTACCATAGGGTGTTGGGGCCTCTTCTGCCGTGATCAGTACTGAACCCGGTGACGGTCTTCTCCCACTGCTAACCGCTGGCACCGGGGTTTGCTTATTTTGAAAGACTTTAACAAAATGCACTCATTGAATAAGAATAAGTAAACAATTGAATGTTAGTATTCGACTAAGGAGCTTACTGGAAGGAGGCTCAGTTTGGGTTTTGGTTTTCTTCGTTAGGGTAAGTCTAAGTCGGCAAATGGCCGACCCGTCCTAAAGTGTAAAGACGAAGGGCTCCACTCTAATTTTGATAAAAGTAGGGAGTCTTGCGTCAAAGTAGACCTATAAGCCGAGGGCTTTTTTTAAAAAAAGGAGGGGGTTCTACGAACACCAGCCCACTCGAGATGAATTTGTATAAAAAATCCTCAAAAAAGCAAAGAGGAATTGATGACTTTGCCCCAACACCTTATGTGGAAGAAGCGGGCTTCCTCTTTCTTTTATGCAATTTCAATTTAAAGTGTCGACTTCTTAAGTCCCTAAAGCGGATTGAAAACAAGGCTCGTACACGCGGTTGGACCAGAATCCTCAAACTTGTTGGTCGGGTCTCTCGCTTGCCCCAAGGGCTGACGGAGTTGAGGGTAACCGAAGATGTGAGTTAACCGTGTTCTCGTTCACTTCAGGTGAGAGAAAGGGGCGTAGCATCACTGCTCTTTCCTTGCATTCCGTTCAGGAGCAGAGGTGTTCAAAGGTTACTAAAAATATCTTAAGAAAACGAATATTACGCCCGGTCGGACCAAGGCGATTTCCAACAAGTCTCCCCTATCTTATGAGGGGGAGCAGAGCAGTCAAAGAATGAACACCAGACCCAATGCGAGAATTAATTCAAAATGTCCTAAGATACATTCCATCTAACGATCGAGTTTTTGTCTTACTTGTTGGCCTTTTTTTTCTATTATTAGGTCATTTAGGTTACCTTTTTTTTGCTTTGATTAACTATGTATCTATACTTAAGAAAGCAATTTCCTGGAATAAAGAGTTAGGCTATGGTATAGAGTTCAGTTTTGGGTGGAAGGGCGTCCAAATAACGCCCTTTGGGGAACCGTCGGGGGCTTCCGGCGCCTAACGCTCGAAATCCGCGTCTCCATCTAGTGTTTGTAATTGGGCTTGCCCGAAACAAAGGAACCTTCGCGTGAGAACCCACCCGAGTTGGTAACCCTACGTTTTCACCTACGATTTCTCCTTCGTCTTCTTCGCCTAGCCGGACCTCGCCTTTCTGGACCTAGCCTTAGAACAGGACCGAGTGAAGCTTCTAGCTTTGAACCAGCGATAGGGGCGACCTCGGCTTTCGAACCGAACTATGTAGCTGCTTCGCCTTTCATGTGCCTAACTAGCTTTTCGCCTTCCGCTTTTGAACCTTAAACTTCAACTGGCTCACTGTCTCGAACTAGCTCACAGGCTTTACTTTGATGGCTGCTGCAAAGAAAAAAGAAAGGAGACCGAGATGGGCACACTCACTTCAGGTACGCTTTATCGGGACAATGGGAAACTAGTCTCAGGGGGGCCTGTTCAGATTCCCGATTATAAGTAAGGCAAGCGGTCAACGTTCTATGCTAAGGCCGATTTCGCGACTTATATATAACCTTGAGTCTTGGGTCTCGTGTGAGTCTTCTCCCAGTTGAAGCTTAGCTGCTTTCTGGGCATCGCTCTCTGTTTTGACAAGCAAGTAAAGTAAGTAAACCCCCTGGCTCAACCTTCTAATCCTTATTTCACTGACTACTAGGGAAGGGAAAGAAAGCTGTAGTTGGCAGTTCTGGACGGATGGGACCTGAAGCTAACAAGTAATAACAAGTAAGTGTGCTCCGAGTTCGAGCCCTGAGTTCTTATTCCTGTGACAGGACAGATGGGAACTGCAGTTCGTAAGTGTGCTCTGACTGCTGATATATGAGAGAGAGCTAGGCCTAACGGCTGTCCAGAAGCTCCACCTGAACAAAGATACGAGAGTAAGAAAGTGAGCTCTCTTAATTCCCAGAACCCTGGATATTATCCTATTACTTAGGATAGCAGGCGTATGTTTTAGATAGTTATTTTAGTTTGTTCTCGTCGAGCTTTAGTTAGTAAGCCAGCATTCCAGTTTTGATAGGTCAAAGCAGGTTCCGAACACCATACGGTACGCAAGGTCTTGGTTTATAACATTTGAATTACTCAAATCTTTGTTTGAGAGTCAAACTCATGTTTCCGTTATTTAAGAAGTTTACCAATGGTCAATTACGATTAGAAAAAAAAAGAATGAATAATGAAACGAATAGTCTTCCTAAGTGGAAAAAGGTAGAACGCTTGGATAGATTGGAAAGTGTATTAAAGAGCTGGAGAGAGCATAGGATAGGTACTGGAGAGAAAATATATATATATATATAAGGGGAAGTCTATCCTATTGAAATCATTCAATGGGCCCCGTGGAAGCCCTATAAGGCTAATATCTTAAATATACCTTTTCTATTAAAGGAAGGTTGCTTCTAGGGTAAAGAAAATATATAACATTCAGTTATTTGATCTACTTCTGAATATCAGTCCTGTGAAGTGGCAGAGGGGTCTGGAAGACCCTCGGCTAATGATGTCTATCCTTCAAAGGGTGACATTGTTGGTTCTTGATGGTCTAACCAAGGAACACTGTAAAGCTGTCCACTTGTGTGTTAAGAGTGCTTTTGGGCTAAAGAGGCGATCCTCCTCTCTTTTCCTGGCACTGTATTTAAAACAGTGTTCGTCCAGTCTCATGATGAGATATGGATCTGGAAAGATTAGTACCCTTCCCCGTTTTCGTCTCTTTAACCCGTTCAGGTTTTCCGTCAATCATACCGTCGTTCCATAGGCGACTTATGTTGCGTATGGATGATAGAGCAGACTCTTTAGTCAAGTTCTACTTATCACTGTTTTCTTTGTACAAGATCATTCTTGTACCTAGAAAAGTTCAAAGTAGTTTGTTTAAATCAGTTGTGAATCCTATTGATGCTTTAGTTAAGTTTTATTTGTCATTGTTCTCAGTGTATAAGATAATTCTTATACCTAAGAAGATAACATCTAAAACATTTGCATCAATAGTTAATCCAGTAGAGGATATAGATAAGGTGTATTCTTTTGTATGTGATTTGAAACAAAAAATCATCGATTTGTGTTTGAGATTAGAAGACCACGCGTCGACCAAGGCTAACTTGACCTTCCGCTCCGGGGACGGTGAAGGACGCTCAAACGAGAATCTTTTAAAAGAATCCAATGTGTAAAGCATATTGATGCGACCCCCGGGATCGCCTCGAGGATGAAGCGGTAGTACAGGTTCTAGGGCCTTTCCACCCGCTGTTACTGCTCGATTTAGGCGTAGAGTGTGGTGGGTGCACTCGAAGTAGAAGCTTCCCTCTATCAACATGCAAGCTTTGTTGAAAAGTTTCGTATTCTCCTATAAATATAAAATAAAGGTCTTCCGATAGACGAGAAGACTGGGTTACAGCATCCGACTAACCAACTATAGCTGACCCAAGGACAGGTTTTGATCCGCGTGCCGCTGCTCTTCGAGTTTTGGTTCCGAATGAAGAACTCTTCGATTGACTTTGTGTTAAGTTCAGTGAACCGATCCTGCGACCCGGTTTTTGAAGATTAGATCCCCTTATCGTAACGACGAAGCGCGATATACGCCGCGCATTTCACAAAATTAATCACAGGCCGGAAGCTCCTTCCTACCTTACCCATAGCTTTTCCTTGCCTTTCCCCACCCACCAGCCCATACTTATCTTTTCCATAGGACCCAGGGTTTCCTTTGACGTTTTATCATATTTGGTGGTTGACGAACTTTCTCCATAGTCCATCAAGCCTTCTGCTACTCGAATTGCTGAGGCCAGGTTTTGCAGATTTAGTTGTTGCAGCTCTTTCCGTGCCCACTCCTGGAAACCTATCTCAAACCTAAACACCTTGTCTTCTTCTGCCATGTTCCCTTTACTCCATAGGGCTCCAGCATCAATGACTAAAACTTCCTAACATACTCACGCACGGACCCAGTCTGCCTCTGATGCTTTTCCCGCCGTCTATACCTTTATTTTATTTTAATTTTCTTGCTTTGCTCCTGCGACCGGCTTAGCGCACCCCTCTTCCTTTCTTGTTTTGGTTAGGTTGGCCAGAAGCTTTTCTGCCAACTTGTTACCAACAAGGAATAATTAGGCAACTCTTATTACAAGCATCCCGTCTTTTAGACGATTGGATGACCCTAGTACGGTTGGATTACGCATCAAGGTATGGCTTTCCCTTGGTTCTTTCTTTAAAGATTTTCTTTCATCGATGCGATGAAGGACACCCATATATCTCTAAAGCACTGAAGGAAACAACATTCAGCTGGTTGTCTGTCTGCATACTCCTCTGGATCTGTTGTGTGGCAAGCCGACGGATTCTACTACTTAAATGAAAGATATTGCGTATAAATCTAGTATTAGAGAGAAGAAAAAGGAGCGGCCCGGTATCCACCGGTAACGTCTTCCAGATAGTCCACTTTCGGTCTCTCTGGGACCGATCAACATCTAAAGTGCTGCACCTATGGCTGGATAGAACCCAATTTCTCAAAGGTGATTAAAGGCAGGGGGACGCAAAGCCAGCCGGCGGTTTCAGTTCTGGAAAAGGCATGAAAGCGAGCCAAACTAGCCTTACCTTACCTTAAGGGGAGGGAGGACTTATCTTATGAAACTAGAGTACCGATTTCTGACTTTGAAAGCGATTCTGGATATGTGCGAATCGTGGGTGAAGCCTTTGTTTCCGCTGCTTCCGCTGTTATAGCGTAGAAAGACGGAAAGGCAGCTTACTCAATAGGGCTTTCCGCAATAAGTAGCGCCTGTAGTAGCTTCTCTTTCCTTTCTTGTTGCTTGCTTTATAGCATGCTTCCAGTAATAGATCATTCTTCAGCCTTTCCAATGGCCCATTAGTCTGGCGATTAGTGGTGGTATGGCGAAGTGGTAGTAGTTCATCTAATCTTATTGGTCTTGGTAGTACCAGATATCTCTTTCTACGACCGAATGCTCCAGCCCCTATTAATTTGCTCGGGGAGTAGGCCCATCTCTCTTTCTGGTAAGCCGCGTTGCCAATGGTGATTGTAGGTCAAGCTCAAGATATAAAGAATATCTGTCTGCTGTCTCTATTGTTCTATTCCCGAAGGGCCCATACTGTCCTTTCTCCGACTCCCGATCCCTGATCGACAGTCTTCTTAGGTTACATTAGTAGTTGTCTCGTTGACAAAACGAAACCTCTGTCTTAGGAACTGTAGCTGGGGGATCAAGCCGTTATACCAAACAAGTTGTCTTCAGCTCAAGAAAGAGGTGGCCACCTTTCTGAGATCGCCTGATCGGTTCATGGAATGGGTTAGGAGAGGCTACAAGAGAAAGTGGTCGAAGAATGGCTTCTTCTTAAGATGCAGTGGTCTTCACCCCAGGAAGCCCTTTTTCGTAATCCAGTCCAATCAAAGAAGAGTTCTCGTGAGACCTATATCCGGCGGAGAAGTTCCCTTGTCTCCGCATTGTAAAGTAAAGCCCTTTTCAAGCTATATCACTGTGTCGATAAAAGAAAAGGGAATTCAATCTCCTTTCGGAGCTGCTTGTGACTTTAGAAGCGTAAGGGCGTTGAGAATTATGTGTAAGCACAGTTTCGTTACTGTCTAATTTCATTTTCAGAGCTCTGAAACTCAGTAGAGACATATTCACCTCCTGAATCAGAACGGAAAACTAAGATTTTAGTCAAATTTTTCATTGTTCTGTCAAAAATGACATATACGGATGATCTTCCTTTCGATAACAGAGGGGCAGGATGGGCTTCGGACACAAGATCAAAAGGAGAAGTAGAAAGAGCGTCTTTAATAAAGGAAGGGCCGAGTCTTTTCCCAGCTTGCAACCGTATAAATCTAAATGTTAAGTACAGACCCCATTTAGAAAATATCTAAGTCTTGGGCTGGAGACACGTCCTAATCTACGATGCCACAACAAAAAAAAGGGAGTAGAGGGAACAACACCAAACACAGCAGAAAAGGGGGCGATAGCTAAGTTTATAAAAAAAAGAGAGCTTGCCAACTATACGGTCCTTCCCAATCCCCTTACTCCATAGGGCCTTCCCCCTTCTGCTTTCCTTCTTTCTGTTTTTGATTGAGTTTCGGGTTCTTTCTACGGATTTAAACCGGATCTAAGACTTAACCTTTTCCAAATACCATTTGTTAAAGGTAAAAGTAGTGAACGATGGATTTCTTTTGTAGCAGGACAACCGTTAGGTTATCACTCATCTTGGCCATTGTTTGCATTATCACATCATATGCTGGTGTGGTGTGCAGCCGAACAGATTTATCCTGGTTTTCAGTTCACAGGATATGCCGTGTTAGGTGATGACGTTGTAATCACTGACACTAAAGTTGCATTAGTCTATAAAAACTATATATCACAGTTAAAGGTAAAGATTTCAGAACAGAAGTGCTTGATCTCAAATACTGGTGCTATAGAGTTAGCGAAGAGGTTTCGGATAAAGGGAGTATCGAAAGATATCTCTCCCGTCTCCGCTAAGAGTGTGTTGTCCACTCATCATCCATAAGGGCTTTGCGCTTGCGCTGCCACGAACTCCATATCCAGATTTTCAACATATCTGAGACTTGGAGGTGTAGGATATCGGACTCTTAGCAGATTGCCTTCTATTACTTCAAAAAGAGTTAATAGATAGAAGGCTCTCTGGCTTCGCACACTACCTGTCGACCTTTGGTTGGGAGGTGGTCTTCCTTTTCATCCCTATCTCAGAGGGTACTTTGTGCATTACTTACGTGATGCACTTCGTCCCTTTGAGTGTAGTCTGCCACCGGATGATATTTATTTCACACCGGAACAGATGGACTGTAAGGAGTACACACAACGGAGGGGTTGGATGGTATTATGGTTAGACTACTGCTATTGGTATTATTCCATAGCTAGTGATCTTTGGGTAACAATCGAGCAACTAACAACCGGACCTGTCGTAACAACTCATTGGAGAATAGTCCAAAAGGATGAAAATCTCATTTGGGCATCTCATGAAATGTTTTGACATGGGGGGGGAGTTAGGGCCGTTTTGGTTAGCACCAATACTAACCGAACCAAGTCCTTTAGCAGGATGGCTGCTCGGTTCCGTGCATGACAACACTTTTATTGTGCAGTCCGACGGCTTGACACAGCCGTGCCGCAGGTGGCAAGTGGGAGTGGTTCTTTGGGCCACCTCCTGCCATGAAACCGTCGGGATATAAGACTTGGCGTCGAGGCTCAAGGAGCCTAGGCGGAGGGGACCTCGCTTGCTGATCGCATGTGAATGTGTGCACATGTGGATGTAGGTCTAGAGGCGACCTCTAGTTTTTATATCCTGTATTCCCCTTGCGGAGAGAATACATGGTATATGATTTAAGATGGTTTACCTCGCTCCTTTCATTTAGTGATGGATTCAACGGAGACTCGGTTTTTTCACTTGTTTTAGAACGAGCAGTTTCATTTCAGTTTCGATTCGAGTCTCGTGTTGTGAGTGTCGTGTCTCGCGTTTCGAATTCATTTCGATGGGGAAAGTGTTCAGTGAGCCGATCCAGACCTAATTGATCTCGTTTCTGAGAGCACTGACAAGGCTAAACTCAGAGAGCACTGAATCATTCGAAAGGGGAAAGATTTGGAATTGACTCTGAGAGGTCTGTGAGCTTGAGCTGGAAGAGGGCGGTCTTGCCGAAGATCGTCTATTATTCGAAGTAGCTTTTTTATAAAATCCCGTTTCTTAAGCCTCCCGTAAGATCGTTATTAAGTCTCTCTTTTCGCTGACTTCCGAATCCCTTTTCTTAGAAACCATATCAAAACGACTCTTTAACCAACTTGAATCTGAACTAAGATTCTAATCGAAATCGGATTTCCTTTTTGTGTCAAAAAATAGGTTTAAACAAATTCGATGAGAGAACTACCCGGGGAAGGGGCTCTTTAAGCTTATGCTTAATGCCTGCTGCTCTGAAAAGGTAAATCCATAATGAAGGTAATGGTCCATGATCCAACTAAGTGTTGATTGAAGATCCCCATTGAGTCACAAAGGAGTCCAAATCATGGTCCCATAAAATGGCTAAAGAACAGAGGTTATCAGCTCGACCTATGTACCTTCCTTTGGGTACATAGGGAGAGTAGAATCCAGAAGCTCTCTCCCGTAAACAGGCAATGAGAAAACACACAAACCCTATAACGCGTAGCAGAATATAGAAATCCTTGACCTTATGTGGTCGAGCACCCCCCGGAAGAAAGAAGGTGTAGCCCACATAGAAGTATTCGTGCCAAACACTTAGGTCGGTTGAAAAGCAAATAGGCTGCTTCCAACCAAACCAAAGAACGAAGAGCTTCATCAGACCAACATTCGAAAGGCCCCTTTGTTTAAAAAGTTCCCGATCTGCTATGCTCGTCGTATCGGTACGCTCTGGCTAGTGTAAAAATGTCTGATTGTGAATGAGCGAGTCATTATGGTACTATGATTCTCCTACTGAATATGTGGGCTTACCGGGCTAAGCTAATCATTTGATACTCCAAACGATCGATCTAAGTAGGTTGGGCTAGGTTTCGTTAGCGGGAAATCGACACACATTGATATAGGATGTTGAGCTTGCGTATCCCGGGACGATGCCCATCTGTATCATCCTTTGTTTGACCAACTGTGTAATCTCAACATAGGTGTCACCTGCCATTGCAGGATCCGCGATTTCGGCTTTCCTTGTGGTTCCCATTAAATATGTGTGAATTTCTCTGTTGACCCCCCCTCAGGAAGTTGTTTCTTTCTCTCGATACGCAGAGGGGACCCTGTTTCAGGCAGTATATCAGTCGTTAACGATTTTACCAGGACACATCCAATTGAAACTGTAATCCCAACCTCTTTTGAAGGAGCTCCAAAAACACTTGACTTCAGAGCGGGGAATCTTCCTACAAAAGTGAGCACCAACTCAAATGTGTTCAAAAATGGCTATACCTCTGCCTAGAAAAAAAGGAGTGCACCCTCGTGGGACAACATTGGATGTTGTCAACCGGCCTTAAAATGCTAATAAACTGCTCTTCCCCCTTTGACTTAGTTTTCGCTCTCCTCTTTCTCTAGTAGACTAAGCCTGATCCTACTTTGCGGGTGCAGCAGGTCTAGGTATTCTTTTCTTTTTTTCGTCTGAGGGCTAAGACTTGAGATCCAATTCTATCTCATTCTGATCTCGTTATGAGGGAAATAGGTGAGGCGAGGCTAAGACAACATATGGGACTTCCCGCGCTAAGTTGTTCCAATCTCTGTACTAAGTAAGTGAACTCGGCAGTGCTGCTATGAGCTAGATTTGTGCGTACAAGGGTAAAGAAGCGAGCAGGGCTACCTTTCCGCTGGAAATCCTATACCTGAGTGCTATTTGATCAGAGTGAGTTGTAATTGAGCTTGATTTAGTTGCTCTCGTATTGAAATTTTGGAGTATGTGGGTGACTCATCGTCGTGAGATCCGTTGGTACCCTCCATACCATAAAGAAGGTTGGTTACTCGGAGGATTCACAGGTTCAGACTTCTTGGTTTGGTTGAATGGCGTGACACAGCCTAGGGCTGGAGGTCGTTGGGAATGGTCTTATGGCCATCCCGCGCCCTTACAACCATCAAGATGACTGAAATGAAAATCATGTCGTACATATATACAGAAGAGGCGCAAAGGCCTATACAAGGAAAAATGTAAACAAACTACAGGAAATGTGACTGGAGGAAACGAACATAAGCTATAGCCTCCTCCACTCTATCATCATGAGTGCCATGTCGACGACGAGCCTCGTCTAAAGCAATAACCGTTCGCTCATGCATACTTTCAGCCTGTGCTAACTGGGGTGGGGGTCCTAACATGAGCTGTAGATCGAGTAAGAGCTCCCTGAGCCATCTGCTCCTTCTGACGTGAAGAGGTCATCTTTGCAGTGACACGACGAACATTTCTCCAGAGAGACTGCAACTGAGCTCGCAAACGCCCTTACTTCATATTCATAGGGCTTGCTGATGCTGAGGTGACGAACAGACTCGTCTGACTTCGAGGCCATCTCGTGGTCCTGAAGAGCCTGTCGAAGTCCTGTCACTCGAGAGAGTGAGGAAGATACCGCAGCCTCAAAAGAACTCAAGTCATCGCCAGCAGAGCGATAAGCCCGATGTAGACGATATAGAGCAGCCTCTATGTCCCTACAGCGATCCTCCCAGTAGCTAACAGTGAGCCGACTCATCCCAGATGAAACGGCAGCATCCAGTACGGAATTCACCTGCTGTGCAAAGACACTGGGACTAACTGAAGACGACAGGTCCAGCCGAGCGCCGAGCTATAATCCGACGCAGCCACTGTGCTGTGTACTCGTTACTCTCGGGATCATCGTCATGTCCATGAGTCGCTCGGGATGGGATCCGAGAGACAAACTCTGACACATCTGCAAGACGAAAAAACAAAGTCAGTAAGAAACATAACAAAATACACGAGGACAAAGAAAGAATGATACCGTCCGAAGTCGAGTCGCCGCTCCTAGAAGGAGGAGAAGGAGGAATGATAGTAGAGCCTCCGATCATTCCTCCTTTCTCCTCAACCTACTCGTTCCAGGTATGTAACTCGTTCCCTTCCGGTCGAGCATTCCTCCTTTCTCCTCAACCTACTCGTTCCAGGTATGTAACTCGTTCCCTTCCGGTCGAGCATTCCTCCGTTCTCCTCTCCTTCTTATTCATTAGGGCGAACAAGCCTAGGGGACAGTTCTCCATCAGTTGTGCCGATGGCGCCATCCTATGAGACCACATGATGGTTCTCATGAGGGCGAGCAGCCGAGTCTTGGGGGGAGGAGATGAGTTGGGGAGGGAGGGTGATTTGAAGGCAACTCAGAGTGGTGTGGCAGCTACTGGGGGACTGCGGTCTCTGACCAAGGTCTTGCTCATTGAGGTACCTAGAGGGTACCCGGGCAAATGCCACAATAAGGAAAACTATGGTTTTCAAATCTTCATCAATTCTCTCCTTTCCGTCAAACGCTTGGCTTGGCGGAAGATTTTGGAAGATCTTCGCATAATGAAGGGGATCCTTAATAAGGTCCAACTCATTATGTTTGATGGCCTAACTAAGGAGATGTGTGTTGCCTCACACCTTGTGGCAAAACGTATATTTCAATTAGGTGGGTGGCTATGTACTGCGCTTTATTTAAAGCAGTGTACAGTTTGCCTTATGACGTTTAGGGCATCCGAAAGCCCTAAACTACCATTTGAACTATCCGTTCCAGTTTCATTGACGGGATCGGGTCTTCCTCGGATTATTCCCACCTTTCATAGGTGGGAAATCCGGAAGCGTACCAGGAGGGGAGATTGACTTATCAAATTTGCTCTTTCGGTATTCTCTCTTTCCAAATTCATTTTATTGAGTAAGAGAGTATCCAAAGATACTTTTACTAGTATTATAACTCCCGTCTCTGATATGGACCGTGCCTTAAATCAGGTATCTATAATAAAAGATTGTATGAAAGACCTCATTTATAGGTACGTTCCCTCGATTAGAACTATACCCCTTAACTTAAGGGTGAAAATTCAAACCGACCTGGAAGTCCCTCCCCACGTACCAATTAGTTCACTCAGTTCTGATAAGACGGCTTAAGTTTTCAGTTAAACAAACAAAAGCAGATTTAATCTTGCCTTGCAATACTTTTGAGTTGGCGGCTTTTCGACATCTTGTTATTTTTGTCAACTCGTATGGGGAGCAGTGGTGTCAGGGTACACTATGGCCCGAAAGGGTTAGGTATGCCTTTGATACCATGAATAAGTTCTTCTCTGGTTGGGACCTAGACTACTTTGAACGTAGAATAGGCCCACTTCTTCCACCATGGCATCCGGCCTGTCATGACTGGAAGATTAGGCCAGAAAGTATAGGGCCGGATCAAGAAGTAACTACGCATACCCGCTGTATAGTAAGTTAACTCTACCTGTCGCATATCGGCTTTCCTCCCTTTTAAGTGTTCCGTAAGGTGTTATTCCCTTTTTGTTTCCGGAAATAGCTATATCCACAGGAATTAGTTTATCGACTCCACGAACAGTACTATAGGAATCAGTACTGAGCATCCCCCCTGTAATAGTACAGGCTCCCATAGCAATGACATATTTTGGTTCAGGCATTTGCTCATATAATCTTACTAAAGAGGGAGCAATTTTCATTGTTACTGTTCCGGCTGTTAAAATGAGGTCTGCTTGTCTTGGACTCGATCTTGGCACCAACCCGTAACGATCAAAGTCGAATCGCGAACCTATTAATATTAATGAAGCAAATTCAATGAAACAACAACTGGTACCATAGAGAAGCGGCCATAAACTGGAGAGTCTTGACCAATTCGAAAGATCATTCAATGTAGTTGAAATAATGGAATTTGGGGTTGTTTGGTTAAGTAATGGAAACTCAATTAAATTCATAACTGTCTCAATGTCATCCTTTCCTTCCTTTTTCTTTTGATTGTATAAATATTTAGTTAAGACCATTCCAACGCTCCTTTTCGCCATGCATAAACTGAACCCACAATTAGGATAAGCACGAAAATGAAAGCAAATATAAATACAGATATACCTAATACATCAAAACTCATTGCCCATGGATAAAGAAAGACTGTTTCAACATCAAAAAAAAAACTAGAGCAAACATGTAATAGCGAATTCGGAATTGTACCCGGGTTCTATACCTGATTCATAACTAGATTTCTGGCCCTTCCGGCAAAAATTCCAGAAATGGCAAATGCCAAGATAGGAATAATACTTGATATTATTAGAAATGCCCAGAAAATATCATATTCGTAAAGCAGAAACATAAAGGTACTCCTAAGATTGTGGAATAAGCTAAATTATTCCATTGGAATTGTCAATTCATCCAGAACTTCGTAGGTGAAACAAGAAAATAATTTCTTTTGATCAAAGCAAACCACATAGTTGAGAGTTTCTTTGCTGTAGGACATGTCTTGTTTCAAGATTCATCTAATGTAATCCGGCTTTTTTTTTGTTTTTAGATTCTATTTACATATGTGTAGATCTAGCATGATCTTAAACAAAACAAAAGAGAATTCCTTTCCTAGCCTCCCTTAAGCTTAAGTTATGGGGCAATAAAAGGCACACAGGAAGCGGAGCCGCTGGGAGTGAATAGTTACGATATCCCACGAGCAGCACAGAGAAGAGAGTTCAGATGTACAGGGTGTTAGGAGCTTTTCATGTGTATGCCGCAAATCAGGTCTTTTGAAGAAGTGGATCCGCAGATAAACTCTTTAGCGGGAAGCACAACGACTAGCAGTACGAGGAGGCGATTCAGCAAGAGAGGCACACCTCCGCTATTGACCCGATCAACTGGTTTTGACTCGATTCTGTCCCGATACCGAGAAGGAAAAGAAAAGAGTTCATAATAAGTAAGTGGAAGGCTTAGCAGCAGCCATTCATTAGCCATTCTCCTTCTTTTCTTAAATAAAAGCATCACTTCAGCGGCCCTACCTTCTACTCCGTACTATGAGATAGAGGAAGGCAACCTTTTGAATTGCAAAGCTCTATCCGGTCCAGCCCCAATCTCCTTTCCCAACTGCTTCTTTCGAGATGCATTCTTCACTGGCCGGGCAAGGGATAGAGTCTTCCTTTTCGAGTATATCTCATTAATGGTAGGGTCAACTGAACACTAAATTTATTTGAATATCTCACATGTATGATGTTTCGCTCATGATTAAGTACCGAGAGCTCCTTTCTTCGATGTAGCACTTACAGGAGTGGTTGTGCTGGGTTAAGCGTCACTCCTCGGGCAAGTAGTCCCTTGATCCGGTGGTGGGGTTGGAAGGGGCTTAGAACAGCTTTCTGAATTGCGAAAGAGTAACCTTTCCACCATCCCCTATTCTAGCCTCAGCTTTTGCCATTCTCTTGTTGATTATGTATAAGATTCTAAAGATGTGTTTGTTTTTGTTGATGCCCTATCTCTTCCTACTCCAATGAGAAAGAGGGCGGCTTATCGTTATGGGAATGCTGATCAAAATAGGGTAACTCGGAATCGAATCACCAACCTAATATCCAAACTTCAGGACAAGATTTCACTCCAAATAAAGTTAGCTCCGCAGTAACAAACTGATCAAGATGTGGTGTCCAGTCTAGTCTACATTGGTACGGGATTCGCGATGCCATCTGTATGGTCTTGTGTTCTTTCCGGAGTGCTGCCCTGGCACGGCAAACCTCTAGATCTATCTCAGCACGTTGCTCACATTGCTTTGTCAAGGAAGCCGAGATCGATGTCGGATGATAAAAACGATGGAAGAAGGAAGAAGGCGATTGGCCGCACCGGTTGAGGAGAAGCGTAAATAGTGAAGTCGAGGGAATGGACCTTTACCATTTCGCTTCTTCCGCTTTTGGGTATTCTACTAAAAGAGCAGAATCCGAGGGGATTGAAAGTATGACGATACCATCGGCATCTTAAAGGAAGTGAGCCATTGGCTATGAGGAGGAAGTCCCAAACCTTCTTTCCTTCGAGTAAAGTATACTCTATAGGGAAAAAAAGATCCTAATTAGTTAGTTAAGGTTTTAAGAAAGCACGTCTTTTTGGCCTAAAGCCAGTTTTCCTTGACTTGCTTATTTCCTAAAGGTAAAGGCATATTCTTAAAATATATTAAGGATCAGAAAACAAGTTCCCTTTCGCCGGGATCTACTACTATATATATATATTACGATAACGATACCATTCACATTCAAGCATTCGTTCCGAGTCGCTAATAGGAAGACGAGCTTATGAAAGAAGAGACAAGAGAGGATTCTCCCCCGAGGTCATGAGCTACTTTGCGCTAAGAGCCGGACTCTTTCACTATTGGTCCAGAACCAGAATGTCGTAGAGTATAGTGATCTGATCACAGAACCGTAGAAAAAGGTCTTCCTGACCTGATCTTTCCAGGAGAAGGGACGAAGGATATAAGACGAACTAAAGAAGTAGTTCGAGGAAGATTCGGCATAACAATAACAGGATTCGGAATAGTAAATTCATCCGCTTGACTGCTTTCTTTCTTTTTTACGATATCACCAGATTAGCAAGAATTCCCTGTGACCTGGTTCAAGAAAGAAAGAAAAAGCAACACACTTCTTCCTTAATACTTAAACGGCAAGAGCTGCAGATGAAATAACAGTGGTTATGCCGGCATTTCCCCTTTTCTGAATTTATCCTTAAAAAACCTCTCTTAAATCATTAAGATTAAGAAAGCGAGGCCCGGCGCGCTTCTCGATAGCCCCCTATATATATATAGTAAGGTCGGTATAATCCCCTTGTGTTTCAGGGAGAACCTCTTCCTTATAGAAGAAATCAACTATCCAAAGGGTGCGCGACCCCGTATTTTCTCATTTCCGGGTCCGAAAAGATGAGAGGATATAGGACCCTCTAGTTTTTTTTCCCATCTCGACTTGGAACTCTGCATAGTCGAGATACGAGTGGTACGCCTGCTTCCCTCGGCCGGCAGTCTTGTTTAGTTTAGCTTTTGGAAAATCTCGATAAAGAGATTTCGGTGTTCCGGGATTATAGGATAAGGGCTTGTTGTTGTATCAAAGAGAATAGGAGTTCTCTCGGGGATGTTCCACTCCTCTCTCTTAGGGGATGGTCGTACCGAGTTCTTTAGTTGAAAAAAAAAAGAGGCAGCAACAAGCCCTAAGTTCAGCAGGGAAGCTGCTGGTCCAGGAGTTTCTTCCCATTCACAAGTAGTCTGGTTGCCCCATAGCGGATGCTTCCATACTTTATCCCCTGATTCCCGTCTGCACGTTCGTGGGCTTTCTTGGTCCATAGCTTACCAGTTGTTTCAGAGTGCTCCCATTCCTCGGGGTTCCAGATGGAATCAAGGCGGTTGGCTGCGGAGCCTGATGCAAGCCTTCCCCAGGCTTCATTCATATTTCAGTAGAACCCGGGGGAGCTATTACTATTCCAAATTCACTCTTCGGAGGTGTTGGTCTATCTAGGTTGGGTAGGGCCCCGCAGTTGCCCCTTCTCTCTTCCACCCTTTCCCGTGATATAGAGGCTAGCACAATTCCGAAGGTGAAGGCGAATTGATTGATTTAATCAAAAATGCTGAATTGTCAGCTAGCTCTTCCCGTTTCCCGGCTCACTCATTATGCAAGCAGCGGTTCAGGGCTACACCGCTTTTGCGTCAATTCCTTCCCTATTTCGGCTCTCACTCCCACTTATGCCTACCGCCGAACGATAGAGGAGCATATAGTTCTTTGTTCATCCCTAAACCATATGGTTTCTGACTGAATTAGCTCACGCGAAAAAGTCGGTCGCTTTATGCATGTTCGAGATTGTGGCTACGACTTTCTCTCCCAGCACCTCCACCGCTAATGCAAGCATCCATCTAGTTCCATTCTATACCCCGCCCTCCCTTTCGCATCTATTGATCGCTATCCATTCTCCTTGCATCCATCCCGGGAGTACCGAAAAAGATTTCCAATTAATTTAATATCAGTCTTCTATGTTCTCACCCTCCCTGTTCCGATAGTGAGGTTTCGAGCGGAGAACTTTTCTTCCTTATATACGTGTACGTGAGGAATAGATCAAGCCAACATCGACGCCTGCTGATTGAGTCGCGTAAGCGGGGATGTAGTAAACATCGAACGAACATTCCCCGTGATGGCTCTGACTTCAACCCAGGTAGATTGATTCGGTCAAGCGATTGAGCACGTGAAGAAGTGAGTAACCCCATTCGTCGAGCCACCATGGCTGAATTCGGACATCATCTCATCAGTTCGTATATAGCGAGAAAGCGTACGACCTTTCTTCTTTTCCGGTTTGGATCCTACGAAGTTCTATATCGATCGAGCCCTATCACGTAAGGGGAGTCTCTAGTATTTAATATGAATTCTAAGTTCCAGCTCCTGCGCCCTTAATTAGAGTTGGGGAGTAAGACCCGCACGGGAAATAATGATGGAAGGGAATAAAAAAGAATCGGTTACATTTTGCATATGCTATCCTCTATAATAATTTGGTTTTGTTTAAAAAACTCTAACCTGGGAACCCTTTCTTCGCGGGGTGGGACTTTTCAATAGCATGTGAAGACTGAATCGTGCTTCATCCCTCCTCGCATCGGGGGAAGACTCACTATATGGAACTAGGAATCCTTCAGTCTCAGTGGTTCTCCTTGGGCTTTGGGGCGGTTTAGTAGAAACCAGACATTTCTTTATCCATCGGGACATACAAATACCAGACTCTGGCGGAATGGGCAAGCTCGGGAAGGACAAAATATGTGTACTCGGGATGGGCTCTTCCAGCAATGGATAACCAGCTTTTTCATTCGCAAGTGGGGAACGGGAACGGGACCTGTCAGTTCAAGATTGGAACTGGCTAGCCCAGGTTTTTCTTCCTTTCACCCCGCATATCCATCACATCATCTTCGCCCCGCAGGATAAGATGAAATAATAATTTGACTACCGTCGACTTCGAATTGATGAGAGCCCTTTTTCCGGTTCTGGCTGAATACGAGTTTGCACTGTTGGTTCATCCACATGGATATCTGGTCATACCTACTCCACCGAGGACCGAAGTAGATACGTTGATTCACCATCCCCCATATAGTAAGGCTTTCGCTCAATCCGAACCTGCATCCTCTTGTTTCTTCCGAACCACGTTTCTAAGGCTGTTCTTTCTCTTCCAAATCGGCTGTCTTCTGCTGGCTGAAAGCACCCCTTGCCCTATGGCTCGGGGCAAGACAAGCTCGACTCCTTCGTTCAATCAGCATCGGTAAAGCTTACTTTTCCCCTCTTGCCGGTAAAGAGTTCGGTTACCATAAGCTTCAATAGGATAGGGCAAGTAGCTAAGTCGTCACTAGACGGAGGAGCATGTAACCCGTGGTGGGTTTGTAAGTGGTGCGGAATTTCCACAAGGCGTAAGGCATTTGAGAAGCCCAACCTTTTCCTGTATGCTCTAGCTAGCCTTCTTTAGCATTCGAACCAGCACCGTATTCGTCGACTCTGCCCATATAGTAAGGCTTAAAAAAGTGTTTTCTTATATATGCAATCATGAAGGTGCTAGTGAAATGCTCAATCACTGCATTAATCAAATGAAATGCCAAATGCGTTCCTCAATACCAAGCCCAGGGAGTCGCGCATATCCGTTGTTATGTATTACTAGAATAAGAAGCTATTGATGTCGCTGATCCGCTGTTACTTCACTTAGACTTATCCTACGGTTCTTTCTAGCCTCTTATTTGTTCTTTTTCGTTCTATCCTCTTGCTTTAGTAATTCTATCATACGACCCCCCCCTACAGTATTGTCACCGCAGTAGGGGTTGGAGTGAGATGTATTCTATTCAAGGTACTATTCATAGATACATAGTGTTTTTTTGTACTGACTTTCACGTTAATGCGAATTGGACTATAATTTTCATATTAATATAATGAGGAACGCCATATCCTATGCTTTGATTGATTTCGAAAACAACCTAGGTCTCACAAGAGCCTCCGTAGAATCTCCTAAGCATGGTTGGTCTTTACGCCTGTGACCTGAAAAAGCTTTCAGAGTCGCTCAGCTCGTAAACTCGCTCCTTTCCTTTCTCGCTCTAAAAAAGGGAAAGTAAATCTAACCGAGCCCAAGCTAACCCCGATCCTTACCGGATCTTATAGAGGGAGAGTAGTCACTCTACAACCCGGATGCTTATGATGCCCTTGCCAAGCTAAGGCATGAGGCCGAAAGGATGATGGGAATTGAGGAGAGATCTGAAGGAGACCGGAGAAGGGTCTCGAGTCAAACCTCTCACCCTAAAGCACTTAGCAAATTCTGCGCAACCAGTGGAAGAGATGAGGGATTTCTTTGAAAAAATATCTACCCCTTACTCTTACTATATGGGCCCTTTCAAAGATTGTTCGTACACTTAAGCGACCCCCTCCCTTTATTCTCGCGGCGATGACTACATCGTCGCCAAGTACACCGTACTTTGAAAAGCGTCGACCTGGGTAAACTTGTTCTGCACAATACCACACCAGGACATGGTGTGATAAGGTAAAGAGTGGCCAAGAGGATAAATATCCGAGAGGCTGTCCAGCTACAAAACAAACCGAAGCATCATGCCGGGGCACCCACGGTACCTCAAATATGTTATATGCAAGTGCCGAATTAACGACACTGGAAGCGAACGACCTATCGAAATGCATAACTTCAAAAAGTAACAACAAGGGCCTAAGTTCATAGGTCCGTTGCTGACTTTAAGTCAAAACTAAAGCGCTCGCCCACTAATCGATCAAGAGGACGATCCTGGTAGAAGGTCCCATCCATGGGGATCCGAGCCAGGACTCTCATCAGCCAGTCATGCACTGGGAATAAGAGCCTCTGATTGATATAGTTTCCAATGGCGAATATCCGCCTTTTACCACCTCCCTCTTCACTCTGCCCTAGACGTCCAGTGATCGGTGGCACACCTAGATCATCGACAGAAGGGGGAGAAGGCGATAGCCAAATCAGGTACGGGATTCAAAATAATCCAGTGACCAACCACTTCTCGATTTATTATAGGTTTCTAATGGATATATTATATAACATATAACGCTTCGCTCCTATCACTTAAAGGCTCCACTGCTCGCCGAGAGCATGTGTGCTTTGTACCAACCAATTCCACGAGGCCAACTCATATGGAAGTGCCAAAAAGCAAGAACGAACATTCTTCACTTTTTTCCAATCCTTTTTGTCTTATATCTTGATGGTTGTAAGGACGGGGTTTGGCCATAAGACCATTCCCATTTCCCCGTCTTTACGTCCATCAAGATACCTGTCAGATTTGAAATCTGATTTTCTCCTAAAAAGCCTTTGACTTTGCTTACTCGGAGACCGCACCCGGAATGACATTTTTTGATTCCATCTCGTGTGAAACCGAATCTCATGTCGTGCCTTGACCTCTACTGACGCCTTCAGGGCAACGAAGATTGACTGCCATGACTGCCCTTGAAGTGACTTCCCTCCCTGAACCTCTTCCGCTCGGGAAAGCTGCTCCTTGCCTGTATAGTGTGTGGTAGGATTAGTCAGAGTCCTGCACGCACGTGTCTAAAAGCACCTTCCGCTCTTGGTAAAGTGGAAAAAAGGCTCATCCTTCTGCTTGCGTCGAGTGAAAAACAGAGTTGGGGAGACCTGTCAAGCTTTCTGATAGCTGAAAAAAAAAGATTCTTTTCTTTTTTCTTGTAGTAGAAGCGATGGATTTTTTTTACTTTTACTAATCGGGTTTTTTGATGGAATCATAGCCGGGCCGGAACTCTTGATCTATCAATAGACGGTGAGAACTCAATCAGGAAGGACTGCTAGTCATCATCGAGGGTATGACCAAGAGAGCGATAGACTGTCTGACTGAGAGAGCAAAACCGCTTTGGACGTCGCACCGGATCTTCTTTCTATGCAATTGGACGATCTGGCTTTGTCAAAGCGAGGGATGGGGGAATACACAAGATCTTGATTTGTCTCAGCCGCTCTCCCCAGGGCAGAATCCGTTTGATAAAAACCTGCTGCCACTAGATTAGATACGTTAGTTAGCTTTCGTTTAGTAGCTTCATGCCACTCAAGCACAGCGAGGGGATCGGAGAGGACGGGAAAGTATGATTCAATGAAAGCCCTTTTGCCAGCGTAGATGAATCTTCTATCCAGATCTTCTTTCGACCCGTCTTCCAAGACACCTTCAACCAACCGTAGAGATCAGGGGTGAGATATCAAAGTCGACCTCCTCTTCTTTGCTTACCTTGAATTTCTTCAGTCATCAAGTTTACCTGCCCTAGCCGAGCCGATACGATAGGCGGGCGTGTCAAACCACCGAGAGCAGACGGTTATACAGTCCCTAGCGCGTGCAGCAAGGAGCATAGTGAAGGACTGCGAAAAGGAAACCGTTCTTGATCGTTGTAGAAAGAAAAAAAGAATGATTGAGGTTGGTAAAACCCCCGTTTGGCAGCAAAACATAGCGAGTGGAGGTGGAGTAAGTAGGATGAGGCGTCCGGGCTCAGTCTCTTCCGGTCGGTATGTAGAATCGTCGGAGCGAGCAGAGCAGCTATGCAAGCACACACATGGGCACTAGTCAACGCCCTTGCTTTGTTTGGATGGTGGGTGGGGTCGATCAGTTCAGTCTACTCGCCCAAAAGATGAGATGGATGCTCCTTTCACAGTATCCTGTGAGTCTCTAATTCAAAGCTAACCGAAGCGTGACTTTCAAGAGCATTCCTAAAACCGCGAAGAAAAACAAAAGAAAGGCGTAAGCCTTGCGACCGAAGGTCGGGTAAAGCACATAAACGCAGTGTCGAAGAAAGAGCTAAAGCAATT